CGCAATTCAAAAGTCTCTCTACGGCTGAAGAATAAGCGTGTTCTTGGGCCATCATAGAAACATAGATAGGGTCAACGACGGAACGAAGAACGAAACTTTACGACAGCTTTTTCGTACACGTTCACTTGCATCACATACACAAGTGCTCTCTGAACCGTGCAATAAGGTCACCCATAACACGGCTCTCCCACTTGAGTTATCTTAGCCCCAGCTATGAAATTGGAAAAGAAATGGCTGCCTAAGGGCGCTAAGGCTAGTATTGAAAGCTGGTCGCCTTTGGAAGCGTTCGCCGGTAACCAAACGTTCCGCTTGGGTACTTTGTTTATAGCTTTTTTAGGTTATGCAATAGAAGGGGGCTTGGTTCTCTATTTCCGGGCCGGGCGGGGGGTGAAGGCCATAAGAGAAGATTGCCCTCCCGCGTTGGAAGAGGGGAAAGGGTGATGTCATCTATCTCGACCAGTTTATCGAGGCGTTGGAAATCCAGACCGGCTCAGAGAATCACTGGCCTTTTCGTTCGTTTCAGCAAACTTGACGATTTCCCATTCCTTTCCTGCCGAGCCACCTCTCTTCGCCATTCGATGCCTCTGCCTTCCCTTTCTATAACATACCCAGGCGCCCTCTTTTCCAATCACTAAGAAAAAGAAAATACCAATCATGGTGTGGCTAAGTATCGTCTGTTTGGGGGAGTTTACTCGACCCATTCCCCAGTCTCCCGCACTGCTCAAGTAAGTGTGCGACTCCGTATGAGGACCTCCTTCTCTTCTGCCCACTCTCCGTTCACACGGTTCTCAAAGCGGAGGAGGAAGGGTGGGCAGCAGGTACCATGAGCCCTCTGTCCCACACATCTATCCAGAAGCAAGTGTAGTTCACCGGTTCCACCGAATGCTCCTATCTCTCGGCAAAGATCGTGTGAGTGTGCAGTTATGCTTCGGATGCTTCGCCATAGAATAGATCGACCCAGTTCCCCTTCTTCTCCGGTGCACTCGCTTTATATCTCCGACACACAAGGAAGGACGCGCTGGGAAGGAAGCAGCCCTAGCTTCTGTCCGGCCGATCATTCCGCTGGCATCTCGCATTCACGCCCCCGTTTGACTGCCGCTCGGGGATGTAGTTGTAGATAGGTTAGTCTTAGTGGGTCTTGGCTCCACCTGTTATCTCCTTATACGACATGCTGTTGTCGTCGCCATATTCCATATGTCACTTAGTCATCTCTGCCTCGCTGCGGGTCAGCACCTCCGAAAGAAACAGAGGACTTCATTCAGTGACCCCGCGATCGCCCTCTGAACGATCAGAATAAGGTAAAGCTTGAAGATAAGTTTTGTACTCTATTAATTTCTCAGTCCCTCTAGTCGGGTGGGCGCTGGCCGGTCTTTCGACCAGATCCCCCTAAAAACCGTACGTGCGGGTCTCCCCGCATGCGGCTCACGCCATTCGAGATGGCCCAGCCCAGCATTCATTCGCAAATCCTGTAGTGAAATTGAGACAGCTCCATCTCGGAAGCTGATTCGCGTGTAGGCAGCGCTGTCTCTCGTACCGTTGACTCTATCTATTCATTGAATTTGCTTTATTTTCCTTCCAAGAATTCATGCACTTCCCCTTACTCCATAGGGCTCTCTCTAATAAACCTTCCATTTCCGTCAAATGACCCGGCCTCCCCTGGCTCTTCCACCGTCCGGGCTCCCCTTCCCCCCTATGCTCCCCCGGCGCAGGCCTACCACGCTTCGCGCCTGCGGCGTTTTCGCCAGACGGTCTTTGCCAGTAGTGCCATCCTCCCCGCTGGCTGTATGGGCGGGTTGTCCCTCGCTGCTGCTTCTGTTAGGCTATGGATTAGAGGAACAAATGTAGTTGAATAGAGGAGCGGGCGGGTTACACGTTCCACTGTGCCGAGATGTGAGGTGCAGGTGGTGATGATCACCCCGGGGTATGCGCTAGCGCCCTTGACAGGCACTCCAGAACCCGCCAACGCTCGTGAAAACCCGGGTCGGTCGGTCCTCCATTCATCTGACCGGAAGTGTGGATAACGAGGCCACCTTCACAACCTTTTCCCCTCTGTCCCTATGTTGTAATAAGGTAGGGCGCTTCGCTTGAGTTGCTCAACCGCTTCGGTGCTCATGACGCGCTACGAAACCTCCACCGTGCCGGGGGACCAAGCAGGGCATAGCTAGCGGCATAGGAGCCGACTCGGCATCAGCGGCTTCGTGCCGCACTGGAGTGATCCAATATGTGGTTCCGCACGTTCCACCACTTCTCCGTTCATTTCCAATACTGATCGTGAAACACCATGAGCAGCAGGATGTTGAGGTCCGAAATTCGAAGTGAAATTTTGGATTTGCCTGTTCCTAGTCGTCATGGGAAAGAAAGGCAGAAATAAGAAAGAAATTCTTCCCTGAGAGCTTTAGACTTTGACCAACGGGTCCTCAAAGCAAGCTGTCCTCCCCCACCGCGCAAAAGCCCACCCTGACGCCCTAAAGGAAAGGGTTTTCCCAGATTCATCTCATTTCTCCTAAGCAGACCAAGCTTCCTTAGCGTACTGAGCCTACCTATGAAAGAGACCCGGAGACTAGCCGCTATACTAAATACTAATCCCAGAGCCCGATACCTTCGAAGCTGAGAAGGTGAATGTTCATATAAATTAGAGATGCCTAAAGTCCAGTAGCATGACTCAAGGAGCCTATTCTTTTAGTAAACCTTTTGTTTCTTTCATAGAAGAAGCTCCCTATGGGAAGAACGATAGGGGTACTGATCACTACCCGAATCTTCTACTTTTGAAGATCTTCACGTGGGTTAGAGTTAGATTGATCCCTAGACTCTTGGATAAATCGAGTTTCCCTCTCTATACGTACAGCCTCTCTGTCCTAGACGACGGGGCCTCGAAGAAGTTATGTTTTCATCTTACTATACGATGCCACCAAAGAGGGAAAGCGCGGAACTCTTAACGAGGTTAGCTAAGCCATTCTCACAAATGATAGGGACCAACGACCAACGGATACTCCAATTTGGTAAGAATTGGATTAGTACGGATGGCGCTTCACATTGCTGGCCCTATGCTCCTCGCTTGCGCGTTCCGCCTATCAAAGTTCTGTTCATTTCCAGTTTCATTATCTATTGAATTCGAACTTCATGGGTAGCGGGGAGAAGAGAAGATGACCGATCCCCCTACTTACTATATTCTAATAGATGGAAGATTCTTTCGAAGGCTTAAAGCTCGACCTTGCAGTTCAAAGCAAAGTCTAGAAGCAATTCAATCCTTCTATCCATAAGCCTATGAGAACCGTAAAATGTCTATATTGACTTTCTTCCACCCAACACCCAAGAGTAGACAGCACACATAACCAACGCCAGGAGCTTTGCTAAGAGCTCAGTGAACGGACTCAGGCCAGACAACTTAGCTGGAACAGCATCGTCGGTTCTACTCTATCCTATGGCCTCTTACGGGGCAAGGAGAATCTATCCATCTCACAATCTAGTTCCGGTTCCTTAACCTCAGGGGAAGGCGAAGAACTCTAATTGTTGTAACTGACCTCCTGATATCTCCCTATTGATCTTACCCATTTGCGAGTTGCCCTTGCCTACAGAAAAGAAAAGAGACTGCTTGAAAGACTGACTTGATGATACTACCTTACACAAACCCTTAGGAAAAAAAGTACTCATTACTCTGGAAACCTACCTATTGCCTGTAGGACCCAGGGTACAGGGAAAGCTTATTCTATAAGGAAACAGAAAGAGGAAATCCCCAGTTTCCGCTATATGTTCTATTTCACTTCTTGTTCAGCTCCACCCTTATCAAAACTTCCTTTTTGGAGTGGAGAGAGAGTTATATGTCGTACCAATCACGAACTGCTCTTAACGGCCCTAGCCTAGCTTCACTGGGAGGTACTAGTAATAGAGATGCATAGTATAAAAAGGGATAAGAAAAGACTAAGTAAAAAATCCAAATATCTTCCCCTCTCGGTGAATCGGGCGAATATGGCTAAGGCGCATTTGTTAGAGTCAGGCAAAAGCTAGCACAGCACTTAAGACAGCGAGAGACAGAGCAGCTAACTTTATTAGTGTTTAATTGCTTTGAAAGGGTATTGACATAGTCCCCTATTAGGTTCAATCTCGTTGGGTGTTTAAATAGCATAAAATTCTGGTGGATCGTAGTATATTCTGTGGAATTTCGCTTGTACAGAGAACTTAATCCAAGCTTGAGCTTGAATCGAGTCTTTGATCCCAGAGGGGAGGGGGTACCCTTTCGTATCTTCACTCGTGAGACATGTGTAATGGCGAAGAGAACCCTTTTTCTTTTTCTCCCAGACGCCAAAATAATTCCGTCATTAGCATTTTTCTTACAATTGTGTAAATTCCCAATAACCCCATAGTCAATCTATTAACGACGATTGGTATCCCAATAGGAACAATAAGAAAGGGTGAATCACCCATAAATGGAAGTAGGGGTTTAAGCGAAGAATAGCCCTGCGTAGTTAAGTTGAGAAGTAATAAGCAGCTTAGAAAGCATCCTTACTAAGTTGAAACTTATTATCCGATTCGCCTTGACCCGGAGATCACATAGCATTAGCTGAGCGAGAAAAAAAGCTGCAGGAAACTCGATTACATAAGAAATGGTTCGACTGAAAAAAAGAATGGAGCTACATTGCTTCCTGCAGGTAACGGTCTCACAGCTGTTGACACTGGGAGAGGTGGGATACCAATCCACCACGCCAGGAGGTGCAAGCCTCCGGACGCCCGTATTCCTCAAAAAAGCAACTCTTGTTATTTTGGGGAATTCCTTTTTTGTGTGTGTGCTTTTGTTATAGTCACATGTCTTAGTTCTAACTGACTTATCCTCTTATATTGATCGTGTAAAGCTTTTGTCTATTCTGTTGTAGACTGAAAGGTCCTATTCTCTCCCCGGAACACGTACTTTATCGAAAGATAATTGCATTTCACGTCACGGTCTTAGATCTCCTAGTAGCAAGATGAAAAGATGGATAAATAAGGCTAAGCAAATAGAGCTCTAATGTTAAATTACCTCTCCCTTTCGCTGACGCTCGAGCCATTTCATCCTTCTTAAGGATATTCTATCCCGTGGTAATATCCCACGCTCGTAGCGATGCCGATTCCTCTAGCTTGTATGAACCTTTCGGTTTCATGTCCTATGCTTGCTATGGCCCGCCCCTCTTTTACGCGAACGAATCCGTATTATTAATTATATGTATATGTAAATGTGACCTTAACGGCCTTTCTTTTTAGAAATTATTCGCTCCAAGACGATTATGAAATATCTTTTCAAACAAACCTCTAAATCCCATGAACTCCAAGGCAGGGCCCGCGCGGTACACATAACCCCGGCTTTCAGGATACAACAAAGCAAAGGATCTAACAGTGGGTAGAAGGGATCAAGGAGTATGATATCGGCTTTTTAGGTCTTATGATCGATAGATGAGAGGAGAACACAAAGACACAAGAACTCTGTAGACCAGGATCCACAAGAGTGGCAAGGCAAGGACATACGCAGGAGAACGTCCTAGTTCAGAGAAAGACACATGCAAACGCTGAAGCTGTGTTGTAAAGGAATACCCTATTGATCTAAAACTTGGTTTACACAAAGACAAAGACATAAGATAAGATGAGAGGAATAGACGAAACAAGAGATGAGAAGCAACTGAAGAAGTGAAGTCAAAAAACAGGAACTCTTTATTGCAACAAGCTGATATAAGATCTCTCTCTCTAAAGCTCACAGCTCTCAAGCTTAGCTTACAACTCAGAAGCTCTCCATTTTGCAGGCATACCTGCTTGACTTTCAATAAGAACCCTTCTGACCTCTATCAAATGTCGATGCTTACGCTCAGCAGTGCGTCAAATAGCCTTCGTGTTGAAGGGTTTGGGTTCAATCACCGAGGTAGAAGAAGGGTGCTCTCCTTATGCAATCTCCCAACTCGAAAAGTCAAAGACTCTCGGTTCCTGCTTGATCTAATTTTCTTGGATTTGAGAGACCCGTATACACATAGCACGCAAGGGATCCTCTTATAGAGCTGGGGAATTTCAATCCTTATCGAACCCTCGAAAGGAGAATGAATACCATTTTAGCGAGTCTCTTCTCTGTTCTCTTGAATAGGTAGGCGACCTTGAACTGTAGTATGAATGATTCGAAAAGGCCACCTATCTGTGGCGCTAGAGAGATCATAAGAGTAAGAGTCCGTACTCCCAACTAATCTCATAAGAGGTGCAGTCTGATTAAAGGTACCATCCATTGGTATCCTCTTTAATACAGACATAGACCAATCATGAACGGGGCGTAACAATAAGAGAATTACCTCAAATTCTTCGCTTTCCCGCACCAGGATACGCACACGCTAGGCGACCACTAATTGGGCTGCTTTGGGATACCTAGATCATTGGTAAAAGCGGACCGATCCTTTTCTCAAACCAATAATCAAGGTCATGACCTGCAAACAACTTGTTATTCTTATCTATAGGATATCTAATCCGATGAAACTTGCGAGAATTGTTCACCACGGGCATGAACAAATTCAAGCAATGAAGTCCAACTATCATACGGAAAAGAAAGAAAACAAGATTGAACTTCCCGTTCATTCTTCGTTCTAAATTCGTAAGATTCCAAGTTGGCAAAGCCTTCCATCGAAAGACAGTCCTTGCTTAAGGGATGTCTCTCTAATCCATGGGGTATAAGGGTTCATCAGTTTGATAAGAGAAGATCGAACTTCACTATCAACCTGACTAACTCTTTCCTCATTCTCGGGGGAGAGAGGTTCAATAATAGATTGAAATGTACTGCGAGTTACACGTTTTGGTATCACTCTGTTAACGGTAAACACAGACAAATAAATCTTTATTAATACATCTCCGATCTTTGCTCATTTTCAGAAATTGATGCGATTTCACCATCACAACACATGTGATGTAATCTGTTTTAGCTTTTCCACAAACCCTGCCGCCATTCTAACAGTTACAGAATCTTGGATCAGAAACTATGATTTCGCTCAGAAGATTCCCGAGGGAACTAGGAAGGAGTCAAACTCCCGGCAAATGAGTTGAAATGGATTTAGGAGAGTGAAACTATTTTTGAATATGATGACTTGGGAACAAGGGGAAAGAGATCTCGTTTTTTACCTGACAGCTAAAGGGTTTCGTGTGGACGGAATGAAATGAAAAAGGGAGTGAGGGAACCTTGTGGCACGTGGATGCTTACTTTTAAAGAGGCTAGCACTGATTGATCCGGTAAGCAATCCACTGGGGCTGTTCCAATAGAAAAGAGCCAGAGCCCCTGATCTAGGTTCATTGCATCAGCCAAAGGAACGATAATAGAAAACCACCGTGCTGGATGGAAAAGGACTAGGTGGCCGTAAATGGGCGAAAAAATGGAAAGTCCCAACAAGAAAGAAAGGGGACGGACTGATCCACTAGGGTAGTGAGAAAGAGGTGTCCCCCCCCCTTCTCTCATCGCGGGATACCGGCTTTCCAGGTTCAAACTTCCTCTGCTGTTACGGGCCAACAAACATTATAGGCCAAGCAAGGCTCGAAGGCAGCTATTAGATACGAATAAGTGTTGGAACACGGGGCATAAAGCAAAGGATATCTTTCACTCTTTCCTCCGCTCGTATAATAAGTAGGGCGGGTGTACCAGATCGATCAGAGAAGTGCCAGTGGCAGCGGCTGGTGGTGTTAATGTAGCGATTCTCTTTCGACTTCGAGTCAAGTTGCTAAGGTTTTGAATACATGGCATAGCCCAAAGCACCAAAGCGCAGGTATTTCGTGAATTTCCTCAGGAGAGCGGGTAATCGCCCTTTAGAATAGGCAGAGGGGACGAGACTACTGGTTCAACCAATCAATCTCTGAATTGCAGGCTAGGGGGGGGAACATCCTTATTAGAAAGGACAGGAGTTCCACTGTGAAAGAAAATCTCTATCATCACCGGTCAAGAAAACCAGTGACAGAAGTACGGAGTTGAAGCAGTAGCTTGAAGCTAAGTCTGAAAGAAGTTCGTAAGGCTTCCAAGGCTAATAAGTCGAGGTACAAGACCGAGGGTTGGAACTTGAAACTAAGCTAAGGAGATTTCTTTAGTAATATATCGTTGAGGAGAGGTTCGAAGAGTCTGAAGGTCGGATTCGTTCCTATCCGATAATATGGCTGTTGGGGTGGTATTCGTTCCGATCATTGAAAACAACGGCCGGTACCAATAGGTACAGGAGGAACTGATCGACAAAGAAAGAAGTATGGAAGGGGACTAAGAAAAGAAGGAAATGAGCACCCGCACTCTTGAAACTGAGCGGCAAGCCGAGGTTGAGTTCCTTTATGAAGGCTGAGTGAGGTTAGCAATAGGATAGTTACTTGAGGGAGAGGTTCGACACTTAGCTCGGCAGTTAGTGCCAATATTGGCATGTTAGGGTCAAGGGGCGAAGAACGAAGCTCAACTAAGGTTAGGGGAGGAGTGGAAGCGAGACTAAGCTCAGAAGTTTAGGTTCTAAGATGCTCTTAGACAGGAGTGGCACTGTGAACTTCGGGAATGCAGTAGAAGAGAATAGCTTGACTTCGAGTTGAAGGCGCGGGAGAGGGGGTTATACTCGACTAATAAGTCTTGGATTGGAGGGGATGTCTTTCTCAAGCGTTTAGCCTCGCTACACTACCGTAGCTGCACTCGTAAGGCAGTTTACTTATTCGTTTAAGTATAAGTAGTTAGGGTAGCTAGGCAGCTTGCTGTTTATGTTTAGTTCCAGTCAGAAAGCTAGGCTCAGTCGAAGTAGGGTTAGGAAGGGTCAATCCGCTGTCTTCAATGGGAGCCCCCACTGACGTAATAAGTCTTTCCCCTCTGCTTTCAAGCCAAGGAAGGGGGAAGTCCGAATCAACAAAGTCAAGTAGCTCGCAACTTGACTGATTTTATTAGGCCAAGTTGTAAGTTACTATTTGGATCACTAGTTTTCGGTATGATGGGTACTCAATCTATAGGAAATTCGCTTAATCAGCACTAGCCCAGGAATTCCATTCGAATCCTCTACGGTACCAACGGGTAGACTAAGTCTCTTATGGAGGGATGCTATCTTGTGGAAAGTCTGATCCCAGATAGCATTTCTCGGACAATGAGATCTCTCGCTTTCCCGGAACTGTAAGCTGTCTGGTAAACAAAACTCCCTTTCAATCTTATGCTTTTCCGGTGATGCGTAGCCTATGCTTTGCAAGCCTATCACGCTCGGCTGTCTTAAGCAGACAGTTTATTCATGAGAACCCCAGAGAAGTCGATCCTTTTGATTAGGACAGAATGAATACAACTAAGTAAGACTGATAGACACCTTGACTTTCAATAATAGTTATTGGTAAACACGTTACACTTATTACGCTCGATCCTGTAAATCAACGAAAGAAAATAGGAAATTCTCTCTTTTTCACAGGAAAAGAAGAAAAAAAAAGTAGTAAAATACTGTAATTTAGTATACATAGAAATTAGAAGACTCTAAAATTATCAATCTACCGTTAATACTAAACATTCATTAATCGAACAAAAGGGTCTGAAGATCGATTGGGAGTGAGAGAGGGGGTTGATTGTTCCTTGAACATCAAAAGATATTCATTTATCTAATTGATAGATGAGTCATAAGAATCGCGGTTCAGAGACTTAGTAAGAAGGAAAATGGAGTTCATGGATTTATCTAGGCGAATTTATGGACCAATAAGGGATTTTGATCTTCGAAACCCATTGGAGTGGGGCAGTGCAAGACAAATCATACAGAAATGATCGAATCTTCAAACGCCCCGAAAATGCTATGAAGGTCGAAGTAGTTGAATAGGAGGATCGCTATGATTGGTAAATATACCAAATTATTTGATACTATGGATGACTGGTTACGTAGGGACCCTTTCATTTTTGTAGGCTGCTCCGGTCTATTGCTCTTTCCTTGTGCCTATTTCGCTTTAGGGGGTTGGTTCACAGGTACAACCTTTGTAACTTCATGGTATACCCATGGATTGGCCAGTTCCTATTTGGAAGGCTGCAATTTCTTAACAGCCGCAGTAGAAACTCCTGCTAATAGTTTAGCGCACTCTTTGTTATTGGGTCCCGAAGCACAAGGAGATTTGACTCGTTGGTGTCAATTAGGCGGTCTGTGGACTTTTGTTCATGGCGCTTTCGCATTAATAGGTTTCATCTTACGTCAATTCGAGCTTGCTCGATCTGTTCTATTTTATAATGCAATCGCATTCTCAGGTCCAATTGCTGTTTTTGTTTCTGTATTATTGATTTATCCACTAGGTCAATCTGGTTGGTTCTTTGCGCCTAGTTTTGGCGTAGCAGCTATATTTCGATTCATCCTCTTTTTTTTTCAAGGGTTTCATAATTGGACATTGAACCCCTTTCATATGATGGGAGTTGCCGGTGTATTGGGCGCTGCTTTGCTATGCGCTATTCATGGTGCTACCGTAGAAATATTTGAAGACGGCGACGGTGCAAATACATTCCGTGCTTTTAACCCAGCTGAAGAAACTTATTCAATGGTCACCGCTAACCGCTTTTGGTCACATGGGGTTGCTTTTTTCCAATAAACGTTGGTTACATTTCTTTATGTTATTTGTACCAGTAACCGGTTTATGGATGAGCGCTCTTGGAGTAGTTGGCCTGGCCCTGAACCTACGTGCCTATGACTTCGTTTCTCAGGAAATTCGAGCAGCGGAAGATCCGGAATTTGAGACTTTCTACACCGGATGGCGGCTCAAGATCAGCCTCATGAAAACCTTATATTCCCTGAGGATGGAAAGGCTCTTTAATGGAACTTTAGCTTTAGCTGGTCGTGACCAATTTTAAATTTCTCCGGTAAACAGCTAGGAGCTCATGTAGCCCACGCTGGATTAATCGTATTCTGGGCCGGAGCAATGAACCTATTTGAAGTGGCTCATTTCGTACCATCGATGTATGAACAAGGGTGAATTTGACTTCCCCACCTAGCTACTGACGGTTGGGGGGTTGGGGGGGAAGTTCTAGACACTTTTCTTGTTAATTTTCTGCTGTTTTGGCTTTTTCTGGTATTTTAGGTCCTGAGACGCTTGAAGAATCTTTTCTTGGTTATGTATGGAAAGATAGAATAAAAATGACCACAATTTGAGGTATTCACTTAATCTTGTTAGGTCTAGGTGCCTTTCTTCTAGTATTCAAGGCTCTCTATTTTGGGGGCGTGTATGATACTTGGGCTCCGGGAGGGGGAGATGTAAGAAAAATTACCAACTTAGCCCGAATTTGGCTATTTACTAAAATCGCCCTTTGGAGGGGAAGGGTGGATTGTTAGTGTGGACGATTTAGAAGATATAATCGGAGGACATGTATGGTTAGGTTCCATTTGTATACTTGGCGGAATCTGGCATATCTTAACAATCGCGTGGGCTCGACTTGTGTGGTCTGGAGAGGCTTACTTATCTTATAGTTTAGGGGGCTTTATCTGTCTTTGGTTTCATTGCGTCTTGTTTTGTCAGGGTCAATAATACCGCTTCCCCTAGTGAGTTTTACGGACCCACAGGGCCAGAAGCTTCTCAAGCTCAAGCATTTACTTTTTCTAGTTAGAGACCATGGGGCTAACGTGGGATCCGCGCAAACTGGTTTAGGTAAATATCTAATGCGTTCCCCAACCTTGGAGGAATGTTGGGCTTGGTTAGAACCTCTAAGGGGTCCAAATGGGTTGGACTTGAGTAGGTTGAAAAAAGACATACAACCTTGGCAAGAACGGCGTTCAGCAGAATATATGACTCATGCTCCTTTAGGTTCTTTAAATTCCGTGGGTGGCGTAGCTACCGAGATCAATGCAGTCAATTTTCCTAGATTAGCTACCTCTCATTTAGTTCTAGGATTCTTCCAATTTTTAGGTCATTTGTGGCATGCGGGAAGGGCTCGTGCAGCTGCAGCAGGATTTTAAAATGATCGTTATTTTGAACTTTCCATGACCCCTCTTAATTGAGATAAGACAGGAAATCCAATGCTTGAAATAAGAATAATCCCTTTCATTCCATCATACATCTTGGGATCGGGTCATTCTTCCAATTTTCCTGACTTTTTTCCATTTCGTCTGGATATTAATGCGCTACAAAGCGAGCAGGGCTCGAACTGCCCTAGTTATGGGACTAGCACCCCTGGCCGTAGCCACTACAGTGACTCTTGCTCCTTAGCTTCCAAATTCTTACTTCAGCAGGGGATTAAGGCCGTTAAGGTCTTGCTGGCTGATAAGTCAAGTAAAATCTTCCATTTCGGCTAGCCCTCTTTTTCCTTCTTTCGGTGGTAGACAGGGTTTCCGGGTGGCTCACCATTCCCGACTGTCTAAGGGTCAATGCTTTCTTCCTTTTCCTCTATCCTTCTCTTATTCTCTATATATCCTTAACGGCCTTATTTGACTCCTTAGTCAGGGGAGGCAAAGGGGTAGCAAATAACAATATCACATCATAATCTACCCAAGCGGGAAGGATTCAATCCTGCCCATGCTGATGAATGAACTGGCCTTTATGACCTAAGAGCAAGAGCAAGCGCTTTCAGCTGTTCCAGTTTATTGGTCTGATAGTAAGCGGTTAGTTTTCCGCTCTTCCTTTATTATTATATAAGAGTGCCCAACACTAGCAGAACCAAAAGAAAGATAAGGAATGGGATAAACGAGTACACGGACTCGATTCTTTCGCCTTTCAGGTCTTTATCGCTTCTTGCCGGGCGTCTAGGAATACATAGATTCTGTAATTAGTCAATACTAGACTGGTAAGCCATAAAGGGAGGTAGCGCTTGCTTACTTAGTGCTTGCGCTAAGGATTGATAGTGTGAAACTAAGGATAAGGAAGAAATACCAAAGCACGCTTCTTACCGCTTCGCTTTGGGAAGGGGCATTGAAAGAACACAGACATAATGGAAATGCTCCTATACTATCAAAGGTTCCCTCGTAAGTCTGATCCTGCTAACTCTTAACAATACAGTAATGCCTTATCCACTATTATATGTATATGTAAATTCTTGGCATCGATCAGTACAAACAAAACATAAAGGGAATAAGCAGCGCTCTTGGCTGCCATAGTTGTTGTACGATGAATAGGGGTTCAATCTGAATAAGACATCGAATAGGCTCTGGAACTGATGACCTTTCTTCTTTTCTTACAGGGCACGAGATGGGATTGAGCTTTCCTTGATGGAAGCTCTCTCTGTCGCGCAATAAAGGCGGCTTCCGCTTTAGTAGGACCCCCCGCCCCGCGTAGTAGGCACAAAGATATGCCTGTAAATGGCTATATGAAAGTGAGGAAACAAGAAATTAAATATCAATAATCCATACGACCGAATCAACGTCCAAGTCCGTTTTCTTAGCCTTGGAAGAAATGAATGTTTCGCCACCTTTGTTTAGAGGAAGAGCGCCCCATGTGCTTCTGACTGAACTAATTCCTTCTTGTGCTAAGTAAAGAATGATCCCCATAAAATAATCTAGAGAGAGGGTCAGGGTTAGCAGTGACCATAAGTATCTTATGCATAGGGTTAAAGGCACGGAGAATGTATTTGCTTGCGCCTTCACCATCTTAGAAGAAAGTTTTTTCCAATCTGTTCGTTATGAATGAAAGCCCTTGCTTTGTGCCTTCGGTACCGGTAGCGAAGAGTACTGACGCTATTGGAATCTCTTATCGGATCCGTTAGCGGGTAGTAAACTTGGCAGGGATAATAATACGTTTGGCAGGTCAGGTGCCAGCCTACGGTGCTGGACAAGGAAGCTTACTTAAAATAAACCATTACCAAATTTCAACAATTCTAGTAATTTCTAATCTTAGTCAATTCGGTATGTATAAAAAGAAATACCACAGCACCTAGCCCTATTTCCGTATATCCCCTATCTCGTAATGACCTTGCAGAACATTTGAATGAATTTGAATTGTACCACTAGTGGGCGGTAAGTTCCTCTTCAGTTCCTTTTCCAGAGAAGTTGTGTGTGGATTGGGGTATAAAGCAAGATCCTATTTCGTATGCCTTCCAACCCCCTACCATTCATTGAAGACCACGACATTAGCGGCGCGGCGGTCAGTCTATAGAAAGAAAGTCCCCAACTACAGATAATATAGGATAGTTCGGGGCCTAAACCGATTCCAACTCAGTCTGACGCTTGGGGGTGGGAACCACATGTCTAACTCAAAACAATCTTATCTGACCTTGCGGGGATCCACTTTCTAAAAGAGCTGGGGCTGAACATAATTTTCTTTCCGTTTTTGGAAGGTAAGAGTAAGAACTTATCCTCAGCTCTATTGCTCGTGGAAAGGAAAGTATGGAACTCCTTTCGTCAGTAGCTAGTTTGAAGCCCGCTGGTTGCCTTATCTTGTAGTAAGTCTCAGTCCCAAGTGCAAGTTTTGACTTTCATAGTGAACGTGACTCTCTCTATCGGTGGATGAGAAGCTTGAGCTTTCTATTTTAAGACTTTTTTATAGTGCAAAGCAATTCGAAGGATTAGGCGTATATGATAGCCGGTCTCCCATCCCAGTGCCAGTAGCTGGGAAAGGGTTTCCAGGCAAGTAAGTCACTTTAGTGGTATTGGGATGAATCAAGTAGAAACTCTACCGGATTGGAAGTAGAGTCTTGCCATTGGCTTTCAAGTCCCGCCTCTATCTATGCCCGAGCCCGAGTTTGAGAAAGTAGTCTCCAATTAGGAAGCACGGGAAATCACAGGGACGAAAGAAAGTTTTCCCGTTAATAGAATAGATTAGATTGTTTTCGCCTTGGGTTTGGAATTAGGTAAGAAGCCTCCTGACTGACTATCCACTACGTCTTCTTCCAAGTGCGGGATAACCCCGGTTCACGAGCCGGGTGGCGGGAGATTAAAGGAAAGAGGCCAGGCCTTCTATTCCCGATTCTCAAAACAAGAGATAAAGTCATAGAGCAGGGAAGAAGATTTGTTTATTATGCCAGGTGCACATCCTTCGGCTGTAGCTGACAAGGGAAAGAGTGCGGGAGTTCTACTTAGCTTGGGTTAGCAACCCATCGCTTTAGCAACATGGGTTAGCTCAGAATCGCTTAGCTCGGAAGATATTCATCCTTGGCTTCGCTTCCGGTGCTTGGCTTCGCATGACGGTTTGGCTACAATGAAAGAAGGCTTGCTTCGTCTCCAAGTGGAATTCGGGTATTCCCTATGGCAAGCAGTCCACTTTGCAGTAAAGAAGGGGGTCGGCTTACTAAGACCGACTCCACTCACGATCTCATCTCCTTCGCTTCGGGGCAGGTCGAAAAGAACTGAACAGGGCACTGACTCTATTAGAGTAGCGGAAGGGATTCGTGTACTGATTGCTTGTCTTAGCTTCCTTGCTCGAACACTTCCCGCTAACTAACCTCATTACGAAAATGGAAAGAACTCATCCTTGACTGCTACTTCAAGGGGATTGGCTTAGTATGAATCCCATCCACAGCTCCGTCAATAGCACCCTCCAACTGTGGTTAGTGATTAAATTTCAAAGACAACTGCAGTTACGGCTAAAACTGATCCTACTCTTACAGATAAGACTAGTACCGGTAAGACCAACTAGTAGGGCAGTCAGAGTAAGAGCGGATGTGCCTTGACTCAAAATCCCTTTCCTGTGAAAGAGTAAGATGAGACACTTTTTCTGGGCGGTACAAGGTAGCTTTAGCTTGCTTCCCTTCTTCCTTCTTTGCTTGGGAATCAACTGAACTAGATGGAACTCGCTCCCATGCCATATGTACCTCTTCTTCGAAGGACTGCATCCTAGCTCTCTCTGCCGCAGATCACTTTTCTCCCGGGCCCTTTACGATTCTAAGTAGACTATTAGGAAATAGGATAATAATCCTTTGCAAGGCAAGACGTTTTGATGCCTAGTCCAGCAAGCAGACGATTCGCCGAGAATCCCTTTCCAGGATTAGGTACGAACACCCACAAACCATGTTTTCCTCAAGGTCGCTTGTTTGCTTGCTGGATGAGTTTCTGACTTACACCAGAAGACAGAGACCGAGGGGATACTCTAATTACCAGTCCGGAGGGGGTATTTTTGAAATAACAATCCACAACAGGTCCGCTTTCCTCTTGCTTTACCTACCCTAGCCGGGAGGCATAGTTCGGTTCTTATGGCGGGCTATATTTCGACTCTTTATCAGACTACAGGACCAGATTGGTACTGTGAGAAGTACAATGGTGATGAAGTAAGTTAAGAAGACTCGGTTGTTGGACTATTTGGTTTGTCACCAATTCTCGGCTCCTCTTCGCGAGGAGACGTGAAGTATAAGGACAGACAGAACGCCCGCTACAGGCTCGTTAAAGCCTCACTCACTGCCAGAAAGCTTAAGAGTAAGAGAGATAGCAGCTATTGAGATAAACCGGAGGGATTATTACAAGTAGTCCACAGTTTTCGCTAAAGTAATTCCCTTTCATTTCATATAATATGTAATTAACCACATAATGATTCTAAAAGGCATTAGACAGCATTCCCAGTACGAGCAAGGAAAGCCATTAACGTCAGTTTTCCAGCTTACCTTACTACCGGCTATTTCTTAATCCTGACCTCTTTCTTCATTTGGTGCTTATTGCCCATCCCATCCTGCTATGCTAGTCCTTTCATTCAGTTTTCAGGTGTGAAAGAAGAAGAGTGTGCTTGCTAGAGAATACCTTTTTTGAGGAATAAGCCCGGTAGTAGTCCTCTTGCCTCTTAATAAGATGAGTTATAAGTAAGAAATTTCTTATATAAAAAAAATAGGCATTTCTGGGGGTCTCCATCTCCCAGACGCGCCACTGAGCTTCGATCTAATGGTGCGAGGTCAAAAGCTGATTCTAAATGGATTTTAGAAATACAGGGTTGGTATAGTAAAATAGAAAGGTTAGCCAGCCAATTTAACTCCCGATGCTACGTTAAAAGCATTCAATCTATCTCGTCCAATAGTGGTTCGGGTGTCCTATAGCAAGAGCAAAAGGGGAAAGCGATCTGATTGACTAGAGTAGAAATGTTAAGGATAGAAAGAAATCTTTTAAATACGCAACTACATATGTCCATCTAATATTAGGGGATGAGCTGCCGATAGGCCAATCAATCTCCGTTCCGCTGTTCATTACCAAGCCTCTCTCTTCTTATTCATGAGTACCTACTTGTTTTCCTTTCTCGCTATTGTCTTCTTTTTTGTCCAACCCTAGAATAGAAATAGGAAATGAACCGTTCTTCCACTAATGTCCGAAAGTTCCTCTTTCTTTCCATTTCTGTTAAAATGAAAATTCCTATAAGCAACCCTAAAAAGATGTGCACAAGAGCTAAGCCTACTTCCCTAGCTACTTTCCTTACTTATTCTTACTACTGTATTGTTCGGACTGACTGGAATGAGCGTTGGCTCGCTAGACTGCTAACAAGAGACATTGCTTTCATCTCTTATTCCCTCTCCTAAGACATCGGATTCAAAGATACCTAGGTTGGCGCTAAAGGAAAGAAAATCTATCTAATCGAAGTCCAGGGCATAATCCTTGTATTGGTTCTTTACTTTCTGTGTAAGAGCCCCGCAGGGAAGCCCCATCAGGCTAATGCTCTCCGCCCTATCGTTTAGTCGTAGAAGGTCCATAAGGATTCCAATCGACTAAGTCTAGTATTCCGTCCTCGCTTTCGATTTCTTCGTTGAAGGAGTTAAGTGCCACATTATTGATGCGAGCGATCGAAAGGCTTATTCCATTACGATACGACATTCTCTCTCTTTTTCTATTAGCTATTCTGTGTCAGTTGGTCTCTCATTTGAAGTTGATGTGGAATAGCCATGCGGGGAACCCCCATCAGGAGAGAATTGCTATGTCTGTCGGAAAATAGTTTTTTACGCAATTATACAAATACCCAATAGACTGAAATCAAGGAGAATATGCCCCTTCCCTTAAGCTAACCACCTAAGTCCTAATCCTTCACAAAAGAGTTAAATCGTATCCGCCTCTCAGTCAGTCATCGCCTACTCCTTCGAATCCTATCGGTCAGCGCCTAGTCTCTTTCGAAGTGCTCGAAGTCGGCTAAGGTTCAATGCTTTTTTGGTTGCTGCTTTGTCCCTCGTCACCCTAATAGAGGACTGAGTTTGCTTTCTTTCCTGCGCGAGTATGGTTGTAAGGTGGAACGCTTTCCAAGCTTTCGGTAAAATTAGCTTTGCCTTGAGGTCTTATATTCCGTATAGTAAGCCCGGTTGGCATATTGTTGTATGAAAAGGAGTTGATTACCTATTTCCCTTAGTCGATTTAGTAGACTGCTTTCTTTTCTAGATGGTATCGATCCCACTAGCCTTAGTTCTTTAAAGCCTTGTTCAGAGCTTGAAAACAACTAGAAATAGTAGGAAGCTCTTAGTTACTTCGTCCTAGAATGGTGTTTGTATCGATTCGATATATATTACAGGGCGGAGAAATCCATTACAGAATGTCTTTGATTTGTAGCAGGCTGACTTTGTTCCCGAGGCACATATCTAAAAGAGGGTTCCGCCAGCCCCATAGTACAAGCTAGGTATCTTACCCGACAAAGAGGGTCATGCCGCTACGTTATCGGTCAGCATTGATTGATAAAGAGTTTTGGACAAATGGCCGCGCATGAGACAAAAGGCAGGAAAGGCGGAAAGAGATAGCAAGGACCAGGTACAGGGCACATCAGGGACTTACCCTCTGCGCTATCAAATATCAAATATCATAGTCTATATAACGTAAGACTTTCTCCGAGCCATCTTGTTAAGGAAGGGCGGCTATGGTGGGAAGAATTCAATTCCAAAGAAGGAGATGAGAAGGTGGGTTGCGTATATAAGCCCCATTTGACGGTCTTTCTTTGGTCGCTACCTCTTTGCCCAAGGATTGCGAATATGCTTGACTGAGATTCCAAGCAAGCTACCTGGTCCTATTTGAAAGCTGATTATGCACATTTCTTTGACTGATACCCTTCAAGTGATCAAAGAAGTCAAGTTGCTTATCACCTTGCCTTCTAGGATAAATAGAGTGGTTAGGTGAGGTGCGAGGAACTTGCTTGAAACTTCGCCCTCACTTCCTGCGACTGCTGGGGCATTTAGGATAACTCTTTTACTGAGCACAACCCACAACGGTAGCTCGGGACAGTTAAGATAAGGGTCAAGAAGGCCCAGGCCTACGATTGGAAAGCTAAAGCCTTCCCTTAGAAAGCGCCGGATTGAGATGAGACTTCGGAAGATGCCCATGGAACTTGACTTATTGGACTCTTCTTTCATGGAGGCATGCAATCTGAGATGTAAGGCGTGCAACAGCCTTAGCTGTTGAGATAGCGTTCACAGCGGAAATCTCCTATGGTCCGTTAGCATCATCTTTGCCTAATCAATCGTCCCGTGCGGATTAACACCTAAGAGGACGTTTCTACCCATGCTTTCAAGCCCTTAATCCAATCCCGTCCTGGAAGGAGAAGGTGGCAAAGCCTTTAGAGTGCCCCTGAACGGAAGGAAGGAAAGACAGAGAGAACTCTTCAACGAAAAGAAAGAAAGAAATTACATAACATAAATAATGATAGGTTGAATCGTTCACTAATCTATCTGTGGCCGATTAAAAATCTACAGAGTAGGTTCCCTTGGAACCACTAAGTCTACACAGAGGACGTGTTTGGTGAAAAGTTCCGTCCATAGGGATTGTTTGGAAGAACTTCCCTAGTAAATAGGTCATGGTCTTCCAGACTAAACAAATCATTGTTTGGGTCAAAACAATACCTAACCCGTGGATACCACAGCACTCCAGCCTCTATTCCGAGGTATGGGCAATCTTTCATTTGTTGAAAGAATGCCGATACTTCGAACGAAGAAAAGTCTGTCAGCGCGCCCGATGTTCGACTTTGAAAGCGAAACGGACAACTCTATTAGAAAGTGGAATTAGCAACTTTGACATTTCTGACGAGAGGAAGGACCAGAAAGGAGTCTTTCACTCCCTGTGAAAGCTATTCAAAGCCTCGCTCCGGTCTTAGCCTTTTAGGATTCGTCGTAAGGAGATTGCGTCTTGGCGGTTGGTTGAAAGGTGTCTGATAGGTGGCCATTAGGAATCCCACATCAACAAGGGAAAGGGGCCTTAGGCAACAGAATGCCAGTTAAAGGAAAATGAGCTATCCAGGATAGGGCGAAAGGTGGTAGCGTAAGAAAGAAGAAAGTCTTCATCGCCGAGGTGCTCTTGCGCATTGGAGTAAAGAAGGCCATAGGCTCGAATCCGAATCCATCCGAGAATCAGCGGAAAGATCATAAATAGAAAAGCCTAGCTGTTCCGCCGAAAGATTAGGGCAGGATCCCGGTCAAGGAAGAAGAGAAAATCCTGATCAAGTAGTTTCAAGTTCGAAGGATAGGACAGAAAGCCAATGATAGGACAGAGGGTTCAATTACTCTCGCTCGGAGGATGGGAATTAGCAGTCCTCAGCTTTGAAGAAAAGCAAAAGCTTACCACATCGACACCGAGAAGAGAAAAAAGGAAGTCTACGCCCAGCCCAGCTACGTATCGGTCTTTCTTTTTCTTTTCAGAAAGAAGGCAATGACTTTCTCTCGGGCTGCTTAGTCGGGCACCGTGAATCCCGCTTTAAGAAGTTCAAGATTTAACGTTATAAGATTTCAGAATTGGTGAAATTTCTGATCCCGGTAAGGGAGAAGTGCAAGCGACATCGACTCTTAATCAAAAAGTAAGGATTTTATCAGGAAATAGCCTTACCTTTTGTGATCTGCTCAATCGAGATGGAAAATATATTGAGATCAAGATCTTCACCAAGTGACAGAATTGTTGTCTTTGGTAGTAAGCCTTGCCTTAATAAAAGAAGGATCTTGAAAGAGGGAACTCCGTTTGATCGATGAAATTTTCTAAATGAAGATCTTTGCTCAAGACAAGTAACACAAGTTAGATTGCCCTGGTTCAGTCTGTCTAAATCAAGCATGATCAAGATTTTCCTAGATTTCAAGGGAACTAATGTAATGGCTTCGTCCGTGTCGAGATGTGATTGTTGTAAGATTTTCATTCCGCCTGATGATAGGGTATTCCACCTTATTTATTTTGTGCTACGTGCTACTCATTTTCTGAACTGGGAAACAAGTAGACGTAGAGGAACCTGTGGCTGGATTGAATCTGAATCAGGAAGAAAAAACAAAGAGTTGCTGCTATGAATAGTCTTTTCTTACTTCCAAGGTCCCAATGTCCTTAGTTTCGAGGGGATGCCGGCCTCGATCGACTCTGGCGATTCCTGGCATATGTATACCATAGTAGCTAAGGCAACCCCAGCTCGCATTGTATTTGAAGTTGTGGATAGAAAGGGGTCTAACCACAAAGGGGATGGTAGGACAGAAATTTGAGTAAAGTACTCCGCTAGGCGCTAGGCTGCCCTGAAGTAGCTCTTTGAGAAGCTCAGTTTAATATTAATAGAAAAGCAAAGAGCCGAACGAAGATATCTTATCTATGATAATTCTATTCTCACTTTCCAGATAGGAGTAAGAATCTGATACATTGGTGGAACCAACAAGATAGAGTGGATCTATCTCGCATTTAATAACTGTAATGTCGTAATGTCTTCTTCTGCACCTGCTATATCAATTGTACATGGAAACAAGATAATCGTTCTCAGGTAGCGATCGTATCTTCTTAGCAGTCCTACAGAAAGCAGGATCGATCGAATGGTTATGAAGAAAGTGATGAATCCAGTGGATCCTTTGCCCCTTACCTCAGTAGCTGGGAAGGCAGGCCCTTAATGCTTTGCAAGCACTAAGTAAGTAAACCCTTGACCTGATCTTTCTTAAGGTTTGTTGCTCGAAGAGTAAGTAAGGGATGAGTGCATGCTTTTTCACTGCCCTTCTTTTTCGTAGGTAACTTTTCTGGTCTTCGTGAACCTCCGGCTAAGGCTGGCGCCTTTAGTCACTAATGAAAGAAAAGCTATACCGACTGGCGCCTTCAAAACCTTCACACTGACTTGACTTGGCCGCTTAGCGTGGCATGGCAACGAAAGCGGGCGCCTTTCTTTAGTGGGTTATCTAGTTAGGGACTATTACACCGTGGGTGTGGCTGGCAGTAGGGAAGTGAAAGGCTTAAGGAAGAAAAGCACACCCGAAAAAGACCTACGGAAGACCAATCTCACCTCCTACTTAGGGAAGGCAAGAACTACCCTTGGCGTAAAGAAGATTCGTCATTGACTTATGCCCTGCTTTAGGCACCTCTTCCTGCAACGCAGGGCGGCATAGAGAAAGAGAACCTAGTAGCTACCTAGCGGGACTGCCATAACTAATATCTGCCATCTGCGTACCGCATACCGATTACACTTAAGACCAAATACATGAAAGACTCGCTACTTCCTCGATAACAACAAAGAAAGATACGTAATTCGGTATTCGGTTTTTCCTTGACTGAAGTTGAATGAAAAATGGGGGCCTCATACTAGGAGTCAACGGAAGCTGTATCCGCTCAAGCGGTTAATGAAGTTAATGCGGTGAAGTCTTTTTTTCTTTCTTTTTTCATGCCATCTATTGATTGATTGCCTTGGCTCCATCTGAATAGTTCATTCTTCTTCCCATCATATTTTCTTATTAAGTATAAGTAGCTACTGTACTAATAACTAATAGTAATGAAAGCATTTCCTTATCACCTGCTTTAAGGTCACGTGTCGAAAGGATATGCCCCTTTTGCCCTATTCTCTTTCACCTTGACCAAAAATAGTGATTTGTACTTTACCAGTAAAAGGGAATTTAGTGACTTTTCTAACTGGTTTGATGGAATTAACAATTCTCTGAACTTTCTTTCACAGAAGGGAATGAAAGGCTATAGACGAGCTGTTGTGTAGATTGGATCGATGATATTACCATAGTAATTACCATCTTCTCCACCACAACCGGGTTGTAAAATAGATGTCCTTGGTCACACATTCTTAGTTTTCTCGTTTTCATGGAGGAAAAGTGGTTCTTCCTTACTAGTACCTTGCTCCCCCCGCCACTTAGTCTTCAAGAACTAGTCCTGAAAGACTAAACCCACTTACCACTTATACTTATCTTGAGTCAAATAAAGGAGAAGCATTTTGTGAAAGCTTCAGCCAGTTTGAATTCACATTACGACTTGGGACATAGAAGCATTCCTATATTCCCTATCACCCACAGACAGACCGGTTCACACCGGATGAAAGCACTTGTAAAGTGGCATTCGCCAAAAGAAAGGTGAACAATTGTAAAACCTGGATCTGCTGGAGGAGGCTATCCATGCAGAAAAAGCCCAGCTCCTAAAACAACAGGCTCAGCTTGATAATATGGAATAGTATAACCAGCAATTGAAATGGAACCTGGAGCCCCTCTCTTGCCTGAAAACTTAGCTTATCTATGATTACGTTCGCAAGCGCTCGCTTGAACAGGTAGACCGGGAAAACTACATATACATATGATCTCCCGCGGCATGCGTGAATGTGGTACGTCATTGCCTATGACTTTGGGTGCCTTCCGCTTGCCATCTCCCCGATGGAATAAATCCTGCAATGCTCGCTTCATTGAAAAGAGGCAGCCTCATGTCAATATGAGCTCGCCCAGAGATCGTGATTTAGCTGTTGCGAGCTTCTCGCTTTCCGCTAGACCGGCCCTCTAGCTGTAGAAGCTTTTCGGCCTATCCCTATCGAAATCACAAGTTCGAACCGGCCCTCCCTTCCTCCCCATTTCACTTAACCAACTTAAATTGATTCACACAGGTCCCAGTAGGACCCTACCAACCAAAACTTTAGGCACAAAGAGACCTGAAATGAAAGAAAGACTGAAGGAAGATTGTAACCTATCCTTTGTTTTTGTACCCATACGGACAACATTGGTTAGTAGATCCCCGCATCACCGCTCGGGATCAGATACCTTACTAAAAAAGTAAGGCTTTGCACTTAAATTCTATTATCATAGGTAGGATAAGATAGCTTTGAAACATCCCAGCAGGTACCACTAAGCGATAGTCAAGTGAATCAATTCATTCGTATACGCTTAACACAAGCGTAGTTTAACCTTGTTTTCTTAAGGATTTCTATGGGTGCGCCAACCCCCCAGCGCTTACGTGAACAGCTGAGTAAATAACTATTGATTGCATTTTGACATCAAGCATGAATTCTTTCTTTTTTAAGTACTTCCTTTCCCTTTCGTGAATCAGTTTCTCTTTCTTTGGTTATTAAGTAAGGTTAAGCCACTCCCTTGTGCTTGCTATTGTGCTTCTCTCCTTACTTGATTCTATCCTGATCCTATCGAAAGTTCCTCGAGGATAGGAGAACTTCCCCGAAGGCAAGGCGGGAAGCTTAGCCTACGAAAGGGAAAGGAGGCGCTGAGGCGACAGTCCCATAAAGGAAGGGCACCGCTCCAGCTGTATAAGGCTTAGCGATTAGAGAAGCGAAGCAGGCTTACTGAGAGAAAGATAGAAATCGATAGGCAAGCGAGAAAGCGCATAGCAGCACATAAAAACAAAGACCTTCACGCGACGACCACGCCCGACGGGTGGGTGTTTGCAAGGTCCCAGGCTATGACACCGATCAAGGCTTATAAAAGCATCAACTTCATCCTAATCCTAAAAGGACTCCTGACGCTTTGGGGTTGATTTACGTGGCTCAAGACTTTGAGTCAAGAGGTCAGGTGTTCACATCTTTAAAGAAAGGTGTTGATTTGGCATTGGCATTTTCAGCAAATTCATCAGATAGCTTGCCTTCTTTTCGTTTACGTGGCTACATACTTGTAGCGATCAAAGGTTCTTATTATTTATTATTTATTTTATATAAGGAAGCCTCAAAAGAAAAGGTTTAGGTAGGCTTGACATCTATTGAATGTACGCCTTTATTGGGCATATTGATAAGCTGCATTTAGGAGTTTTATCAAGCTGTGGCAGGGGCAAGGGTCAAGAGCTATGGAGCCTTGAGAGGGCATATTTTGATAGAAGATATGGGCCAGATGCGGCACACGAGATATCGACACCTTTCTTTATCCATTTATTTGCTTTGGGCACCGGGCCCGTCAGACCAATTCTTTCAATCACGGTGGTGATGCAGCCTACGAAGCGTAGGGACTAATTTAAATACTTTAATAATAATAAGAAATTTCATTTTTTATTCTATATTTTCATTTTCTTACTCGCATAAGGCCGTTAAGGGCTCGTTGGATCAGCCCTTTTTGGCTTTCTCTTTCTCTTACGAACCTCTCAAAGGGTCGATGGTCAGTCTATCTCCTTAACAGGGCTGCTTTAAAGAGTAGGGCTTTCCCTAATCAATGAAAGGGCAAGGGCGGCGTAAGAAGGAAGTCGATGTTCTCTCTTTTATTGCTTCCTTGAAATTCCTTTCGATAGATTCTCTTATGATATTCGATGAACACAGACGCCTTTCAAGGGCTTGAGTTTACGTGGCATCTTCAGCGTCTGCAATCACAGTTTAATATTTCGATGCTAATGCTACTACTGAATTGAATATGATAATATAGTCAAACAAAGGGGGCTTCAAGACTTCCTTCTTCTTACTACTCGCTCCAAGTATTCCACTCGTTGGATCGGGAACACCCAATGTTGAGATTGAATCTTTCGCTAATGGGTCGTAGCTCAGTCTATTCAACCCATTCCTTCAGTCTTCCTGAAGTAGATGGCACCGTTCAGGAAGGCTCCAAGGCAATTTCTTCCTTTCTCTGGGCATCATTCCCTCCTCAGCTACGGGAATAATTCCTTTGACTCGAGGTCAGCGCTTGCCTTCACCGATTCCAAATCCTATTCCCTTCTGTCTGTCTTCTCGCCGTTTCCGCTTTCGTATAGGGAAATGGTCGCTTAGGGTGTTGATTTGGCATTGGCATCTTCAGCGTCTGAAAGAACATATTAATATTACGATTTTCAAAAAAATTATGTCCTTTCCCGTGACCTATTAGATTCATTTTCGACTGAAAGAGCGTTGTGGCGGGCTATTTGGCCGTATTTCTCCTTAGTTCTTTCCTAGGTCACCCCCTTAGCTGGATTTCAAAGACCTATTCCTTCTCGGGAAAAAGAAGAAAGCGATGTACCCTATACGGCGGGCCTAAAAGTAAATCTTTCCCTAGTTCTCAAAGGGTAGACGCGGGCACCGTACTCTTTTATTTGATTGAATCTTTCTATCTCATGGGTGCGTGATCTCGCATTGAGATTAAGGATATAGGCTTAAGATCCTTACTCTGTTGAGCCACTCCCATTCCTATCGCTTGAAGCGGATGAAAGAACATCGCTAAAGGGGCCTAGGGCCGTTCTCTTGTTCACATGATAATATCGTATTCAAGAAGACTGAAATCATGAAGTTCTTGAATGAGATGAGATGAAGACAAAGCTTTTTTAGGAGTGAAAGAATCAGTCCTTGGCAAAGATCGACGCACCCTATCTTCTCCATATCCTATCTCTGAGGGCTGATTCCCCTTTTATTGATGGAAAGCCAGAGCTACGAGTCCAATGAGAATGCCTTCTTGTATCCTTTCTTTTAAAAGATCAATATGTTAGTCTTCTTTCAGACGAACGAAAGGAAGAGTATCCACTATTCGATTCCGTAGCCCTCGCGGAAGAAGGTAGCTCCGTGTATTTTTTCTATGAACTCCCTTTGAGAATAGCTTGAGGGAAAAGTTCAGACTATCCAAGGACTAGGTAGAGGAACTCCTTAACCTTTTTCCCTTATGTCAACCCTGATAATAGGGTCTCAGTAGTTTTAGGATTAGGTTTCGCCCGAAGCATCGTAGCAACGAGCTACATTGGATGAGGTTGATGCATCCATAAGCCTTGATGGGAGCCTGGTCTGGTAAGTAAGGACTTTGTCGGGGGATTTCACTCAAAACGAATTGAACCGGGTGGAGGACTCATGTAAACTTCTTCCTTGAGGTCCCCGTTCAGGAAGGCATTTTAAACATATAATTAGAACAGATGGAAGAAGTTCTTTGCCCCCGCTATAGGGCATTCGTATACAGACCGATAAAGGAACCGCGTCTTGATTTAATATAATATTTCTAAGCCGCATCTGGCTCCGTTCCAACCTAAAGCGACTTCAAGGCGTTGGCTTTTCTTCAATTTCTCCCTGTGGGTGGAGTCCTGTACGAGAAGCTTGAAATAAAGGACTTGTCGGGAGAGGAAGATTGCAACCTTACCTTACCCACTTCAGTCATCCCTTACAGTACGTAGGGCTAAAGCAAATCAGTACATAAAAATGAATGAACCATCGAGTCGAGAAGACCGAAGCGGAAGGGTCTTTTCTCACAGCCCGGAAAGCGAAGCCGAAGCGATACGTTACAGCCTGCCGCACGACTTTATCCATCTTTGGCTCTAGAGGAGCTATAGAATGAAGTTATTTACTTTTCCCCCTCGGGTCACTGAACTATAGTAAGGGGACTTTTCTCTTTAACGTAGTCAAAGAGTATGCTTTTAGAGGCCTTTTTCCGGGTCTTCTTCATTCGTACGTACTAAGTACAAAAAATCCTAATTATGAAGCTGACCAGAGACTCCGCCTTTCATGTCAAGGAAAGGAGTAAGGGGCTAGCGATACGAATTCCCATTGTTTCGTTCAATTATACGGGCTACTTAAACTAAATTCTTAAACTTCATTTTCATTATAGAACCCAAAAGTCAAGGGGTATGTAAACCTTTCTTCCTATTATTGAATAAAAAGAAGAAAAACAGGATTGATAAGGTTCGTTCCGACCGACGGATAAGGATGAGAGTCCTGTAACTAATAAGGCAGGGGCGAGTTACCTCAGAGCAAGCTATCACTGGTGCTACTGAAATGGGCCTCTACCCCTAATGCTAATGTTAGTAGCGTAGACCGGCCTCGGACAACTAAGTGAACCGGACACGGACAAGGATTTTGGGCTTTCAAGGGTTCCCAAGAGTATGAGGAATATAGATTATATATTCTTATTATGTTCTAACCTGAAAAACAGGATACCTGACAAGAATGGAAAGCTCAACACCCTAAACAAACTTCATCGAGATTGAGATATATTCCCTGCTCCGAAACGGATTCTGCCAGTGCCAGTACGTTACGTTACTAGAATAGGCGGTTGGCAAAGCTAACAGGGATAGGATGCCGCGACAAAAAATCCAGTTGGAGTCTATCGGAGAGCAACTCCAAAGCAAATGGGGCTGATTAGAGAAGGGACTTTTTTATCCTTCACCACTGGTACACTTCTTTGTTCTTGGTTAGCGCTCATTTTTTCCTTGTATACGCTCCTGTGTTCAGTGCCCCCCTTCTTCTCGCAGAAATTGGATATCAGAGTCATGCAGTCCTATTTTCTGGCTGCAAGGGCCGGCCCAATGGTTGCTACCGCTCTCTGCGCTTCTATGTACCATTTTTAGTCAAAATGGATGCTGGGCATATCTACTGACCCGACGAAGCTGACGTAATTCTATCCATAGCTGTCTGTACCGCTACCTCTAGACCTTTTCCTCGCTTTGTCACTATTTGAAGAGGAACTGGCGGAATAATTAGTTTAGTCTGAACGAAGCGGAACCACCGAAATCAGACCTGTTGATGTGCCGTCCTCATGTAGTGGTGTCCGTGGTTGCGGTATGATCGGCTGTACCGCCCGCATGCGTGAATCTTTGAGGTCTTTACTGTATTTACGACTCTGCTTGGGCCAGTGATCCCTATGCCCTAGTTGACTCCGTCGGGAGGGGTTCACCATTACGAAGTCTGGAAAGAGGGTCCACTGCGCATTTATCGAACAAAGCTTCTTCTCGTCACAATCGTTCAATCAAATTCCGTCAAACCCGGCTTGTTGACCAAGTAAAGCAACTCCAACTGTCACTGCAACAAGTTCGAAGGCAGAAGCAATTGAATCTGCAACTGGCTATAAAACTCTTCCTGCTTAGGGATACAACCACAACCTATGGAAACTCCCAATGGCTGACTTACTCCAGCATTGCTTTGACTTGCTTGCTACTTAGGGACTCTAACCCCTAGAAGTCGAACTCGCTCGCAGGTAGGGAGAAAAGGAACTCCATGTAAGCTTTATCCAATTGGCTCACAAGAAAGAGGAATGGCACGGGAAAGAGATGCCACTCTATTGTTAAGGGCAAGAACAGGTACTGCTACGAGGGCTCCCACCCCTCCTGCTAGACTGGCTTCCTATGGTATTCCTGTTTCAACACCGAAGGAATCAAAAACTGGTAAAGAAAAGAATATCTGCATTCCCTTTCCTCTGATACTCAATATCTCCCATCCCATGGCTTTCTATTCACCTATACCCTGGCTTTCTTCATAAGAAGAGGGGAATGAATGCGCTTACTTAGAACTCCTAGTCGCTCGAAAGCAGAAGCACTTCAAATGTACTAGTAAGGAACTATCACGGTATGGCTTGCATTTGCCAACTGAAAAGGGGGAACTGCTTCAAAAGGAACGACAGCTTCCACGCACTCATACCTTAAAAAGGCAGAAGGAAGACCAAGGACTGGAACTGCAACTCCAAAAGATATCTTCTCTTACTTAAAGATAGCTCGGATGAATCGACACGGAAGGCCCTTCTATTTTTTAGACCATTTGGCTTGTTTGGATCGGGGGGAGCAGGGGCCCGTTAAACACGCTAGGATAAAAAAGGTAGGCCTTTAGGACTTACTGTTAGCTCCTTCTTATTAAGGTCAGGGTATTGGTAGAAATGGGAGGGAGTGCTCGCTCGTAGCGTTATCCACGATATTAAGGTAAGGTTTTGACTACTCTCTCTTCTTCTCTTGGAAGTCGATATGGATCGTGGAAATCTCGTATCAAGTATTCAAATTCTCTGACTGGTAGGACGTAATCCTTTACCTACGACATTTCCTACTCAATCATATAACCAGACTTTTAGTAAAGTACAGACGGAAAAAGAAGGAATTTCTGAACTTCATTAAGGCAAAAGGAAAAGAAACTTCAAAAACAAAGCAAATGGTCCTTAGCCCGCCCGATTCCCCGAGAGGGGAAGAGATTCTTTATTTATTACTTAGTCTTTTTCTTGACTTTATCCTATACTATGATCTTCTTAAGACTATGCATATCCATTACTAGTACCTCCCGGTGAAGTTTCTTTGGTTTCTAATCTTTAGCTCCAACGAATTCTCAGGAATTAAATCTTCTTACCTATGCTTCGTATGCCAATGCCAAATCACCATCGGCCCTTACTATCCACTGAAAGCCAGAACATTCGCATAGAGATGAGGGAAGAAAATATTCTATAAAGCATCAAGAAGCCTGACTCTCGGGCTTTCTTGCCCATTGGAAGTGGAAGATTTCCGAGCATTTGAACAAAGAAGAAAGGAGTAGCTCCCAATGGACCAATCTACTATTGTATGTGATGTGACTCGCTTGTGCCGGTAGTAACAGCTGAGATAGAGAGAGCAGATTAAGCTTAAGCGGTACCTGATGATCCCACCAATGTTATATTTATCGGTTGCCAATACGTCGATGGGATGCGTATTAGGACAGCATGATGATACGGCCTTAGAATAGAAGTCAGCCTTAACTTAAAGAGCGGGTTTATCTGACCTTACCACTTACAACATAGGGGGCTATGAGTCTAGATACTCTTCGCTTGAAAGGCATGCCTTGCGTTTGTCTGGGCCACGCAGAGACTTAGACACTACATGCTAGCCTACTTTGTCTGTTTTGTCATTGGATTGGAAGCCGCAGGCGATGCCTTCTTGCTTGTGTAGTTGGCCTTGCCTGCTTAGTGCGGAAGTGCGTAAAGCAGGCTCAGCTTCTTTGGTTTTATAAAGATTAAGTAGTATTGTTAGATTGAATTTCATCTTCCTATGGATTCTCAATAGTATAAGTAGACATTAGTCTTGCTGGTTCGGCCTTTTGTTTATATGCCCACATTGAATACTTCTAAATTCCAGTTCATGACTTCGTATGTACTGAGTGACTATAGGTCCATTCAGATGCTGCTCCAAGAGAACTTTATTCGGCCTTTGTATGACCGTCTTCCCTTCCTGTCTTTCTCCTTCGGTCAGGTAGTTCTGCTTCCGGTGCCGGAGGAGCAGGGTGGGATAGAAGGGTAGTTTCAGAGTTCGAGATGTCTGAGCTTGGAGGTGGAGCTTCTCTAATGTTATAATAAAGCTGCCCAGACCTTGCGTCTTCCTTTGATCTCTTTTCTACGCGCCCCCGATTATGAAATAGAGAGTTAGCCGGCTTGTTTTTTTGAGGGAACTCCTAAATGCAACCGTTCTCTTATATACGATATCAGCAGATGCACCTCTGCCTCCCTCGCGCAGTCAAAACTCTCCTCTCCAGTGAGACCGGCCGGGCCAGAAGCCTCCTTTCCTTCAACTAATTCAAGCGATTCAGTCAGTAGGAACTCACTGAACATTGGATAACCACACAGAGGCGATCTCGAACATCAGAATACAATCTTGTCAAAAGACATAAGGTCTAACTAAGACTAGGGATTACCTCAAAGAGGCGGATAAAGCGCATCTGAGCGTCTTGTCCCACTCTTCCGATTACGGAGTGACTGATGGACGCCACTACGGGGTATTCAGTCCTTCATGGACGGATACATGGGCTACAAGAAAATCCGCATGGCGAGTCCACATATGTTGGTACCGAAAAGGACGAGGACCAGAAGACGCCAACATAGAGCAGAAGAGAATAAGATAGGATGGATGAACTCCCTATCCACTGATTTCATGTTCCAACCCTCACCACACGATGGATATCGCGTAGTTGTTGAAGCAGTAGTTTGGGTTCTTTCATATGTTGCTGATGAAAGTAAATCTTTCATAGTTTCCGCAGCGCAGAGATGTATGCGCAGTGTCGGTAATCCGATTTCTTCTTCTTTATGTGAGAAATGGCGGGGTTTACGTAAATGTATCAACCGCGCTATAGGGACAATTGGGCTTTCGCTAAACCAAAGATAAATATCATTCTATTTCTTCGATCCGGAGGTGGAGCTATCATAGGACTGAAGTGGCAGACCGGCATGGAAGGGAAGTCCCACGGAATATGGAATAAAGGACAAGAGCCTCGGTGAACAGCGCCCAACTCATTAGGGGCGTCGTAAACCTACCTTTCGCCACAAGTCTTAGACCTATGGAAATCCTAATCTTAACTAAAAGCAAGCAGGAAGCTAGGAGGCCGGAAGACCACTTCTTTCTACTCGTGCGTACAATGATTTTTTTGGAGGTACCCTCTGTTCTATTCCTTCCTGTCCTAGAAACGATACAATCTTGACTTTCTTTCTCTTGTGAAGCTGTGTCTTGTTTAGCGAAAGTCTTCTTTTGCTGCCTATGGATCTGTCTTCTCTTGCAAGAGCCGATTTGTTCACAGACGATTTCTGAACACTTTTCAAAACTTTTTTAGATTCGACCTATGCCCTGAGTGAGGTATAAAGGTTGAAACCCGTTAGCAAGGCTAGGCAACTTCTCGCTACTGTTCTTGTTCGAAAATGCCCTCTTGTTCTTGCTGCTTGGGTCTCCACCGGTTGGCTAGACACAGGCTCTTAGGCAGCTATTGACTCAGCTGAGGCACTGACTTTCGGACAAGAAGAAAATGGCCAACTCGGAATAGAAATAGCCCCATTTCTTTATATTTGGCCCTAGTCAGTTGCACATGAATAGGCTCTTAGATCAAAACCCAATAGCCATGTCATATTCCTCGGGAATTGCCTTTCCTTAAGAAAGGAAGAACTAAAAGCAGCCTTCTCACTAGTGAATGAAGTCAGTTTTATCTCGAATAGCATACGTACCACACCAAGGGCTGCTTTCCTTGCGATTTGCAGCTTCCGCTCCCCGACTTGGACTAGCTCTTTTTCCGGCTTTACCAATTAGGCGAGGAGCTCTTTAGCTCTAAAGGGTTCTTTATTGTACTAGTGTATTTCTCAGGAAGGGTACAAAAAATAACAGAAAGTTACCGGGTTATTCAAACACAATTCTATTGAGAAAATTGCATCCCTTAAATGAGATTTTCTTTCTGAAAGGGAATTGAACAAATTTCATCTCATATAGCTGTAAAAGTTCATTTTCAAATTTCCTTACCGAAACGTCAATCGAAATGAAACTTTTTGCATCTCATATAGCTGTAAAAGTGTTGAATTGGTTTTTCTTTCTGAGCGACCAGTTGAAAGTTCACGAATTTCATCTGCCTTAGTGGCAAAACGTATAGATTCTTAAGCGAGAGGTGCCGGGGGACTTACTCCTTATGAATGAAACCCCTTGCTCTGTGCCTTCTTTTCCGGTACCGGTAGCGAAGAGTACTCTAACTATTGGAATCTCTTATCGGATCCGTTAGCGGGTAGTCAACTTGGCAGGGAGAATAATACCTTTTGCAGGTCAGGTGCCCACCTATGGTGCTGGACAAGGAAGCAAGCAACCTGGCTGCGGGTTATGTAATAGAAGAAAGAAAGCATTTCCCGAACACTTTAGGAAGAGTTCGAATTCTTGCAACTACGAACATAAAAGAGTCTCGGTCGGTCGCCTTCTGGGAATTGCCTAGCTCAGCTACGAAGATTTACCACCACCTTTCATAAGGCCCTTTATATAATAGATATAATATCAGGCAAAAGAAAGAGTGAAACTCCGAGACTAGAGCATCAGCTAAAGCTTCCTCGAACGTAGGGATCACAACCTCAACTGAATAAAGATTGGTAGAAGGTTTACTCCTGCTCATTGGAAACCTTGACTCTTCAATAGATGAAAGGATCGAAGGGAATAAGCACTAAACTAAGCATAAAGAGGTAATCCACCGGGGGTTGAAGCAACACACGGACCAGTCATTGCTCAAGTCATTAGATACCCGGAAACAGCACCAATGGCTGCTGTCAAGAGAAGAGGGTCTAAGCGAATCAAGACTCACCCACATGAGGGTTTCTCCCCCATAGGAAAACCTTAAGACGCGAAGTGAAATGGGACTGACTTAGTACAGCCTTCCACTAGGAATCGCTTAGCAAACTCACAAGCACAAGCTCCACTGGCCGAGATGAGGGTGGTCAAGCTTTTGACTCGCCTCGCACCGGAAAGCAAGCAACAACTAAGGGAATAGGGAGCTTCGGGTGATTAGCAAAAGGGTTCCAAACCTTGAGTCGACGGAACTTTAAGCGGTGAATGCGCCAGTTCATAGATGATGGGGCAGAATGAAATGGAACAGAAGCTGGTGAACTATCTATCACATTCGAAGTGGACTTGCTTTCAGAACAGAATCTCCGAGACCAGATGTATGCTTCGGACATCATTGGTAGGGAATGAAGCCTTTCCTTGGGAAGATAAGGACTGGTGCATACTCTAAGCATGCCTGTATAAAGAGGATATAGCGCTTACCTGATAATGATAATAGCGCTTAAACACCTGATAAAAGAGCTCATACAGCGCTTCCTTGTATCAATCCCGGCTTAGCTATTCAACTCAGTCGGGTAACACGAACATTTGTCAAAACAAGAAAGAACAACACGGATCTACTGACGGACGGCGTACTCACGCGCTTCGGCTTGGTCCCGCTAGTAGTAGTCTCATTCCCAGCCATCGGTAATACTTTAGTATTAATCTTTCTTTACGTGGAAGTAGTTCAAAGCTTCCTTGAGATCTTATCTCTCCGGTATCTATAGGAAGAAGTCCCCGTATTGCGATTCCGCTTGTTCAAAAGCGTTTTCAGTGCGCTTTAGAGCACAGTAAGTACCGCCTGATATTTAATTTCATTCCCGTAGCGTCTCTGCCGGCTACTTTCTAAGTTTCCAAAAACGATCATGAAATAGAATTTCAATTATTTGTGGAAAGATATCAATTGGTAGAACCTTTGATAAAAGAAAGAAGAGAAAGAATTTAGTTTGACCATAAATCAAATAGTAGAGCCCGTCCCTTGACCATACCATAGCCATTGTGAAGCGCTCTTTGACAAGCTGCAGCGAGCGCCTACATAACTTACCCAGGTCCCTGCTTCAAGTTGGGCCCTACTACTTATGATGGGAGATGGTTGGTATCAGACCTTCTATGTAGTTCTCATGGCCCCTTTTATTTGCTCAGTTCCTCAAAAAACCGGGATGAAGCCCAGAAAGTACATCTGAAGCGGCACCTCTTCTGATAGAGTTTCAACTTCCTATCGCTTTTTTGATTTACTTTCTAACTGGTACCGCCCTAAAGCCTAAAGGTTTCAAAAGTAAAAAAGGAAGGACTCTTGTATTGCGTCCATCGCTCTCAATACTTTCGTTAAATAAGAGTACACTTCTAGAATCCCTGTGGTATGGAGAAAGCCCGCATTAAAGACGAGTCCTGTTCGTCCAACAGTTTCACCAGCCATATCTACACATAAAGAAAGCGTCTTTCCCACCTAGGTGAACCCGAAGCTAGAGACAGGTAGAGCCAGCGTCCGATAAAGTCGATCCAGTTGATTCTCTTCTGGTGACCAAGAAGGAGGAGCGGGTAGTGGATTCTGCAGATTTAGAGTCAGTTCGTTCTCGTCCCCACAGGAGCAGCAAAGAAAAAGGCTGAAGCATCACTAGAGGCATAGATGGGAACATAGAATCCACTAGTAGCAGATCCAATTGACCTTGTTGATCCAATCAATTACGCAGTTGATTCAGCAGCATAACCATAACTAGTACCGGATCGGTAAGGAAGTATAGGCGGCCTGTTCGCGAAGCTGGTCGATATGCTACTGATGGTCCTGGATCTCGCTCTGGAAAAGGACTGACGATGATATAGGCTTCTTTCCTTCTTGCCGCTGAAACTTATGGATCAATAGGAGCCAGTACTAATCTTTCTTTTTTTGGGTCTAGATCTATCTAAATAGATATATTCCTATTTGAAACTGGCTAGTAATGCACATGGTGAACCCCCACTAAAACAAATAGGCAGATTTTCTAATGATTGCTGCTAGCAGTGAGAATATCACATGCTCTTAAACCTATCGAAGGAAGCGAGGGAATCAGTTCAGTAAAGCCAGGAGAGGGAAGGCAGAAAGTAAACTCTCTCTCACTTATAGAAGCATGAGACTAAGACTAGTATGGTGAGGTTGCTTTCTTTCAAGAAAAAGAGATAAGGAAATGGCAGCAGTGCTGTATAAGACTCCTTTTCTTAAGGAATTTCTAGGGATCAATGCCCTAGCTGGTGTTGAAGGAATAGTCCCCGCTAGAATTAGAATACCTAATGCAGGTAGCTCTAACGGGAGTGTCAGTCACCCTCGGATGATAAGAGAGTATGATTGAATGAAAAAAAAAGGATGATCTTATTTTAGGAAGCGGAATAGGAGATCTTAGGATAGATGCCCTTTCTCCTCTTTCATAAGCTTAGAACAAGTCTTCTTTCATCAGTTTGATTTTTATTAGTGTGGTATAGCTCTTAGTAGGAATAGCATAAAGTCACACCGAAAAGACTCTATGCCTGGGACGGTATGCTTCCTGATAGTAGTTTAGTCGGTATCCCTGGGGGTAGAAGTCTTGCTTTTCTTCCTTTCTTTGGTGGAGGATGTTCTCTTTTTCTTTGAACGACTCCGCTGCTTTTCTTTTCCTGTTAGAGATCTTCTCTTTGCCTTTTTGGCACCAGGGTGACCCCCTTCTGACTTCCTTTCTCTGCCTTTCCGCTCCGCACCTTATCCTTAGCAGTACGAAGAGTATAGAGCGACTCCAGGGCCCTTTAGTCGTTCGGCTTGGTATTCATTATACCCAGAGAATAGGACATGGAATTGAAAAAGAAATGAACTAAAATAGAGGTACGGAATTGATAGAGTCATTAGTTCAAGACCGAGGGGGGCAACTCAATACAATAGAGGTAGGCGAGCAGGCTAAGGAAACTGGTGTCCCCCACCTTAAAGGAAAGGGGCGAAGGGAAGAGACAGAGTTCAGTGACCCAGTTCAATCTCACCCGAGTGAGAAGCTGTTCTTGCGTCAGTCTTTAGCTCGGCAGTCGAATTCGCTTAGCAGTGGGAAGATTCTATAGAGAAGCCTTAGTCCACTACGCGACTAACTCCTCAAGCACTAATTCTTAATCGGACTCTCCTACTTCTTTTTCTTTCTTACTTGGGGGATGGAAAAGAATAGAAAGGTCTTCTCATTCTTCAGGAAGAGAGCTGGTATATATATAGTATATAGTCCGCGAAAACATAGGAAGAGATTAGCTTGGTTTAGACTGACTTGACTTCGGGCTTGAAGGGAGAGTAAGAAATACGTCGTGTAAGAACAAAAGACTACGCGACTGCAACCTAAAGCTCAAAGTCTTCTATCTTTCATACTTATACTTCATGGCCTACTTTTTTCTTAGGAAGCATGACTTGGTCACTAGCAAGATTTTGGAAAGGCTGGTATTCAAAATAGAACTACGAACCAGAAAGCACCATCCGAAGTCTGTTCAAAAGTCAAAAGGAGGGGTGAATCGACCTAAGGTCTTAGGCAGAGAAGAGGCTGGAAGAGACTAGAGATATTTTCTCTGATACAGTCTCTCATGAGATTCAATAGCTTAGCTTTCCTCCGTAAGGGAATATAAGCGAAGCGGGATTAGCCAGATCTGCGGGATCTTACTTCTTTACGGAATCAACTACTTATGACTGACTTGTTTTAGAAGTCGGATAGGACCGGGCTATTTCATCCTTTACCACGGAGCAGTGAAAAAGACGGGAATTGCGAAGAGAGAGTTCTTGATATTGGGCGCGTTGAGGACCTTAGACAGCGAAAAGCAAAGCAGGAAGAAGGGTTTGGCCCTAGATAGACTGAGAAAGTATGAATCTCCATAGTAGAATGAGCTCCACTTGAACGAACGTATTATCAATCTATCTTTTCAGTCTCAACAGAGACCGAAACAGCCATTCTTTTTTAGCGTCGATCTAAGGTTAATCGTTAATCCTCTCTCTGGACCCCTTTCGGGGCATTATAAGTATATTCTAAGTAAAAAGTTGAGCTATTTTATCACTTTCTTAATTGAGTCTTCTTTCCTCTCAACTTAGGTCATTTCATGGAAGATGGACTTCTTCCTTTCATATGACATTTCGGCTTAGGCATCCTACGACTTGACTGCTTACTTGCCTCTCTGATCTGGTGAAGGACTCCCTTACTGATGAACTAGATAGAAGTCAATTCAAGATGATGAATCTAAACATTTCCTATCATCTCAAGACAGTTCTTTAGGATCTTATGCGAACCGGCCCTTTGACCCCGCAGCAGGGTACTACTGTTATGGGCCTGCCATCAACTAATTCAACTGTCCAAATTACGAGTTTCAAGTGTAAAGAGAATAGCCCAGTGAACTCTCTTCACTTACGTGATTTAATAGCTGCTTTTTTAGTGAGATCAATTAAAACAAGTAGTTGACAAAATCTCCGGTAAGAAGTTAAATCCTGGGAAGTGAAATCAAGCCTTTAATAAGTTCAATCCAGTTCAGTTCACCCGTAATATAGACTCTAAACCTCCTTTGGATCACATTCAATAAGTCACTAAATATCATTTCAAAAACAACTGATTCACCTAACTTGAAAGCAGAACTCAGTCTATCTCCCAGTGTCAAGGACGGTAAATAGGCAGAAATTTCTTATTATAGTAGGGAAGTTAGCGGGAAATCTGACTTCTTGTCTCCTCTAAAGGTTTTTCCTATGTATTGGTTACGCAGTCTCTTAATCGAGAAATGAAAGTCCCTATCCTTGAAGCCGAGCACTATCTTCCGTAGTAAGGAGAAGAAGATATGCTTTCTTCTTCTTCCTCGGTAAGCAGTCTTGAGCAGATAGAGGAATTAGCAGATCAGAGAATTTTCCTTCCATCACAGGGTGTAGTAAATTAATCCCTCGGTTTTGGGGATGAGACAAAGGCTCTAAGACTTCTAGCTTTCAACTCGGCTTCTATCCAAAGAGAATGCCTTCTTTCAGGCTTCTCCACTCTTCAGGCTGAGCCTTTTTTGAAGATTGACTTTGACTTGTCCTTGCTCAGATTCATTAGTAGCTTTCCGTCTTGCTTCCTTCTTCCTATTATGCATAAGGTAAATCCCAGACTGAAGAAAGTTAGAAGTCAATAAAGACATTCATTCCCTCCAGGCACAGTCACATAATATCTCTTTTGCAAACTAGGCTATACGCAGCTAAGCAACCCCCGTTCGGTATAAGGTCGGTATTGTACTCCTAAAAGCTATCAATCAAAGAAACTATGACTGATTTACGGTTTTCGTAAGACATGCGAATGGCTGATTTGACTTCCGCCCAGATCATAGAAGGTTTAGGAAAGTCTTAGCCTGGGATTAATAAGAGAAAACCTTGCTTATATGTATATGGCTGACGGGGACATTGATAAGATTCGATTCAACAGCTAAAGAAATGAGTCCGGATTTACCCCTGCTAACTACAGATAAGCCTACGACGACGAGAATCAGGAAGTCAAGTAAGGCTCTCTAAAGAGACTGCCTTATACGGAGCCTAAGAGTGCCAGAGCTTAGTAAGTGCTTCACAGGTTTTTGGAAGATAATCCCTTGCATTTGACTTTCTGTTAGGGAAAACCTTTCATAAAGTCAGGGCCTTTAACTCAAAGTGAAAAGAGATCCATTCTTCCGAACTTACCTCGGATCACTGAACTAGTCTTTAAGGCTAATAAGAATTAGAGCTTTAACTACGCCGCTAACTTCAAGCCTAATCGACTAGACTGACCTATTGTTGGAAGACTAACGGAATCTATCGACATAATTAGGAATTTCTTTTTCCGGTCGCGGGAATGCTAAAAGATCTGACTTGCTAGCTTTAATGCGCAACAATCAATAGAAGCAGGATTAGAGGAGAATCTTCTTGGAAGGCCTGTTAAGACTACTTGCAGCTTTCCACTCTTTCTTCGGCTTTGAACCAAAAGACTTCGAAAGATTCATCTTTGCCTTATTCCCGACTGCCCTTGCTTTTGCACACAAATCAAAATACTAATCTACGCCTGATCTGATCTTAAGGTTGAGGGTGTCTAAGTAAGGTTCTTTCTATAGCTTATAAAGGCTGAAACTTCCTCGGTCAGTTCAGGATTGAGATGAGATTCAATTGGATCGATGAATGACTGAAGGTAGGTCGTAACGAAATAATCTGACTTTACTGACTGCTTCCTCTTATGCACCGAATTCAATCCCTTAAGATAGAGCTTATGGGTCGACTTCAATGAATGAACTTTTGGACTTCATTTAAGGTTTTGACGGCTGTAACATACTCCTTTTCAGTCGCGGACGGAATTGGAACAAGAAATTCCTTTCTATCGGCAGGACAGGAAGAAAGCTCCAACCTAGAAAAGAGTTCATTCGCCAGTAAGGTCGGTTTAGGGAGTTAGGAATCAATCAGTAAGAGCAGCTAGCCCGTTGGGATGCTATCTATATTAAATATTAAAATGAAATAAAGACTACTTCTTCTTTTCCAGGCTAAAGACTGAAATACTAGACTAGGGTTCAGTTCCCAGCTAAGATCTTAATGGGAGGTGAATGCACCAGACTAAGCTCCGTAACAAGATCAAGAGGATGCTATGATTTATATGAAGCAGGACTAGAAATTACATAAATTGACAGACTGCGGACAGAATCAAAAGCTAGAATCTCATATGCTATTTCAGAGGAGGCTAAGGCAGATGACTTCTTGACTGCTTGCTTTCCTTTATAAATAGATCGCCTCGAACTACGTTCATGACTTGATGGAAGTTTATGCCTTGTTTCTGGCCCTTCCCCTTATTCTTAATCACAGTAGGAGCCTTTTCTACCAAAAGATTAATTGCTTGCTTCTTTCTTTCTCCCCTAAGTGGAATATGGGCGAATAGCCTAAAGATCTGAGGGCAGCAAAAGTCTCATCAGAAAGATGAGAAATTCCTTGCAAACTTCTAATGAAAGAAGAGCTAGAGGTCGACTTGACTTCATATAAGGCTTAGAGATAGAGCTAAAAGACTGAGTGTGCCGGCAGCGAAAATGCAGCTCTTTAATGAGTGCGTAGTGCTTTCCGCTTCATATTTCCGACTTGACTAGACCTAGAAGCTATCTTACTGGCTTTTCTGCCCTTCTCTTTCTCAACAAGACTGCTTAGTGACTAAGTTGCAGTTGAATTAACATCAGTAGGATCAAATAACCCGGAAGTAACTGAACTACTAGCCTCGATAGGACATATAAGTGACAGACTGAGTTCTTGAGGTTAAAGTTAGAATCTTGATCTTTAGTTAGACCGACCGGTGAAAGAGCTCGCCTGCTAGCCTCATACGTTTTCGATTTGTCTTCAATACCGTGCTTAAGATAGATAAGGCCATTCTAACTGACTACTAGAAAGTTGACCACATACTTTTCCTTGTTCCCGAAAGACTTTGCCCCCTCTTTCTTATTCTTTAGAGTGGAAACGGAAAGCCCGGGAAAAAGCAACCAATAAGCAAGGGCCGATGATCTCCTTATCCCAGGAACGTTAGTGAGTAAGTAGCCCTCATAGGCTATGGCTATTAGAAGGCCTTTTCTTCTCACCATCCGGGATGAGACTAATCCAAGCTAAACGGATGAAATTCATTTCTTTCTTCCCCAGTGAAGAAACGGGAGTGGAAAGAGAATCCCAGGAATTAGTAATAGAATCAAAGGGTCTTGGCCAAGGCTGATTGGAGGATTGGAATGGGTCCTTTGTTCCCTAACTTACCGGTGAGGAGAGGAAGAGAAAGAGGGAGCTTAAAAAGTCCAATCTTAGCTGTAAGGCCGCTAAAATGTATTTTTTCGCCTGTCGTCTTTCTTAGGTCATCTTAGTCAAAGGCAGTCTTCCACTGAGGTTTTTCAGTATAGACTTCGGGTAGGGTTAATGAACAGATATAGGAGGAAATTTAAGTCTTATTATATAGTTTATGACTTCATTTCCTTCTTTCTGGACTCGAATGACTTCTCCTCTGCCATCTAATTATGAGGTCGGGAATGCAAAGAGATCTTCCTTTCTAGCTGCTTGAAGACAAATATCCCCTCCGGTATGGACTGCACTCCACCCGCTAAAGGGCTTTGGCTTTGGTAAGAGATTCCCAGGAGCGATAAGTAATTGATTAGGCTTTCATATTCTACTGATCTGAGGGCTGATAAAGGAGAAGATTAGCTTCTTTCTTTCTACTGCTGCATTTCGTCCTTCGTACCTTCTGATATAGTATGTTCCCGGCCATTTGATCCTACTGATGGGAATTCTGTATCAATTCCTTACGATTTACCCGTGGGAACTACTAAGTCCTAGACTGCCATACTAAAGGCTCAGTTCGGATCTGATTCACCACTCCACTTCGGGCAAGAAGAGGAAGATATTGAGTATTGAGTAATGAGTTAGAATTCGAACTCACCTTCTTTCTTCTATTGAATAGCCTCTTCTGTATTCTCAATCGAAATCTCCATAGCCAGGCGTTCAATCCTTTATTAGCAACCGCATCTGAAACAGACGCAGCAGCAACAGGTCCGGAATCAAATACAGCAAGCAAGGCCTCCGGCCTGACTTGACTCTGTAGACCTTTAATCTTCTACGACCTCTGGAATCGATCTATTATTGAATAATCGCCGGAATAAAGACTAATTTCAGCATCCTTTCTTTGTTAATACCCTTTACCATACGCATGGTTCACATCACTTTAGATATATGCCTTTATACGGGCACAAAGAAAACACGAAATGCGGTTAAAGAAAGACTTTCACTTGACAAAGGAATCATAAAGAATCCATCTATGATGTTTCAAACCAGACCTTTAATAAAGTTGGTATGAAGTATACGTATATAACTCATACTTTTGGAATATATTCAAAATAGAGTTTTTTTTCAAGGTACCAGGTACCACTAAGCGAGAGTCGAGTAAATCAATTCATTCGTATATGCTTAACACAAGCTTACTTTTTCCTTTTTTTAAGTATTGCAAAATCCTTCTCTTTTCCAACACCTAGAAAGATGAAAAATCCCGTTCCCTATCATCCTTGCATTCAGCCCAACATCAGAAAAAGAGTGCACTTTGACTTCCAATTTCTATTCATATAGAATTTTTGTGATCCTTTTACATACTTTTCCATTCTTCTCACTGCATCTAGATGAACTACATAAATTGACTAAAATACGGCATAAGGTCTAGATAGAGTCAAATAGAAACACTAGTTTTCGAGAATTTTTGGAATCTTGCCATCTGCAACCGTCAGCTTATTATCACCCTGGAACTTCCACATCTAATGACCTGTAGCCGATTTCTTACTTTACTCCTTTCTAATTGAAAGGAAATTTCTTTATTCTCTAAATGTAGCATCCCGGCTAAGGGAAGGATGAAAGCCTTGCCCTACTTTACCTTCACGGCCTAGTTTGTACTTAACAGCAGAACAACTCTAACTCGAAAAACCAAAGCATCCAGGCGGGTAAGACAGAGCTGTACTCTTTCTTCTTGTCTAAGAGGTTGAAATGGAAGCTTCTAAAGCACTATTTTAATACCAATTACCAATCAAATTAGGTAATCACCTAAATAGGTTCCTTCTTTGTACCACTAAACTCTCAACCAACTAAAGGAAGACTCCAAAGATAGATTTTCTTTTTATATATATAATATTATAAATATGTATATTCGGTTGTTTAGTGTTTAGATAGGAGAAAGACTCTCTTCTTGACTCCAGGTCTCACCCCCAGCCTTGGCCATGAGAGGGCTCGGCAGATCGGTTTTTCTTTCAAATACGTAATCTAATACTACATTCGATGTTTCGCTTGTATCTGCTTTCCTAATCTTGTTTAAAGCGCACCCCTTTCCTTTAACCTTTAACCGAGAACTATTCTTTCTCTTATTGCAATATATATTCTTACATCTGAGCCCCTATCCCCCGATAGAGATAGAGAAAGTACTAGCTCTAAATTCTCTGGTCCTTCCCGGCACAAAAGAGTCTTGTTTTCTAGCGGAAGAACATTTATGAAAAGGATATCCTCTTGGTGCAAGAAATCTCATTCTCTGGAAACTTAAGAGAAAAAGTTAGATCCGACTTCCGTTAATGCAGCTTGAAAGAGCCGGTTTGAAGAAGTTCATGTAAATACTATTGCCCAGAAATTGCGCCTTATCTACAGAATGACTACGTATCTCATTCCAGAGAATGACTTCCAATTCACAATTCGGTAAGATAAGGACACCCACCTAGATGTAGCTGCCATATTTAGCCCCATGGTTATACTCTTCGTCCCTTTTCTTTTCTTCTGTACTTAACCAAGCAAGCACCCGAAAGAGGCTGATAAGTAATCTTCTCTTTCAGTCTTACCAGCTCCCCGAACTTTGAATTGAGGAATTCATAGCATGGCCTTTCCCAGCTGCTGCCCATTCGTTCACAGTCAATTCAACTTAAGCTCTTTTTTCCAATAAGACTAACTCGATAAATGTAAATGAAAGAAGGCTAGCTCCTCATTTCTATCCCGGGATAGAAAGAATAGAATGCTTCTTTTTATCACACACCTATGAGTCAAACTCCATTCTATGGCCTATAAGATGTACGCAGAATGTGACTTTGAACCCAAAAAGACAACTTTTCAGCAAGGTTATAGAGGTTATCGAAAACTGCCTGAAAAGGAATCGCACCTGCATTCAATGAAGAGTTTGTTATAGGTAAAGCTGGCTTAGAAAGCTTTGAAGTTAGGGCCGAAATAAGATCTTACCTATTGCTAGCAGATTCCCCGGATTCGATATTTTAGCTAGATTTTGATACTCATCCACCACTAAGAAAGCCGCAGCATTAGGGACATAAATAAGTATAAAGTATAAAAATGTAGAGGTATCAACCCTCATAGCTCAATCACCGAGATATGTATGCTACATCGAGACAACTATTTGTTAAGGTATATTTCTCTATGCTGAGTGAGAAAGACTATTGGAATCCACCAAGTCATTCAGCTGTCAAATTGGCTGCTGCTATCACAGTACATAAGACATAAGAAAGAGCAAAATAAAGAAGGAAATAAAAGATCAATCCATGGATCACAGACGGTATCTTACAATAAAAAAAGAAAAATGTAGTAATTATATACCATCATCTCTTGCTCTAGTTAGAGAGTAAGGAAGGAATGATAGTCAGAAGAGCGAGCGACGAAAACATGCAGAGCTGGGCCGATTGAAAGATAGATAAAAGATGATAGATAAAGAAAGGTAAAAGATGCTTATATCCTCTCTTATGTAATTTCTTATGTAATTAAGAATTTCTATAGATCGAGCACTTCTCCCTTATCTTATTCTTATTGCAATTTGCTATTCTGTGAACCTTTCTTCAAAAACAGAAAAGGCAAGATTTCACGAATTGCCAAAATGTGAAAGCTAATCAAAAGACACTAATTCATTTCGGGAACATGAAAAAGATATGCCCAGCTAACTAAGACATGGGATCTTAAGTAAAGAAGGTAAACCATCATGTGGGCATTTCTTATGATTCTTAGCTTTATGGCTGATAGCATGACCTCTTCCCAATGCTAATGCTTCATGGGAAAAAGGGGGGAAAGAGGAAGAGAGCATCAATTCATAGTCCCTTGGAATCCATTTCGACATCCAATAGGGAACAAAAAACAATGGCACACTCAAAAAAAAAGAAGAATGAATCCTGCTGCGGGGAATCCACGGATTAAGGCAGATCAGAAGCTGGATCCTGATCCTAGCAGGAGGGTTAAGGCGGTGACCTTGAGGATACTTTTCATAATACTTTTCATAATGAAATGAGTCATCTCCCGGAACTAGCTCATTTATCAATCCCTAATGGGCACTTAAACATTAAGATAAGTTGCTATCCTTTTTCCTGGCATTGAAGACTGATTTCTTGCTTTACATCGGACTGGACTTGTTCATTCCAGCGGTGCTTTAAGGTTTAGTAGTAGAAAAGGACTCAGATTCGAAAGAATAGAGAATAGTAAGTAGCGTCAGAGTCAGAATAGGGAGTTGCAGTTTCAATTGAAGATTGAAGATTAGGATTCGATCAACTCAGTAGCAAAGTCAGTTTCAAAGGGAGTGGAATCCGTAGATGAAGATGATCAAGCTATTGGACTATCATCACTGGGATAGAGGGACTCCTCAAAGAAGTTCTTTATAGTCTGAATCCTTAGCAAATAGGAGTCGAAACCTTAAATATGATATTTCATTTCTTAGGCGCCTATAAGATCTCTCTCTCTTGTCGGTATGGTAAAATGGAAATCACAATCACCTCCAGCAAGCTTCCTCTTATCTGTCCTCTCAAGGAGAAATGACGAAGTAAAGAAAGCCCTCTGGGAGGACTAAAAGAATCTTTCTATATAAAATAGATAAGCCAATCCGGACGTCTTTCACTCCGTCCTCCTCCCTGGCTTTTGGAATGGATTCACCAGGTCTTGGCAGTGAAGGGAAATAGGCTGAAATTGCTGAGAATGGCCTATAGGGCAAAAGAGAAGGACATCTAGCAAATGAGCTCATCCCAAAAAGTCAGGGTAGGCAAGATAAGCAGCCTATTAAGGTTTAAGGTAAGAAAGATGATCGTCTCTTTACCTCCCTATTCCTAGTCCTAGGGATTCCATGCCTATAAGCCCGTCTCCTTCATCTGATCCGGAAGTCAGAAAGTAGTTAGAGATTTCTAGGATTAAGTTACTGGGTAAATCGTAAGGAAAGCAAGAAAGAAGTGTTTTTAGCCGCCTTCGTGCCCGCTCATTTCACTCGTCTATCAGAAAGAGGAAGAAAATAAGCCTCGCGCGGACATCAAAATCCCTGGGATTCACCTCCCCCATTGATGAATCACTGCCTATTCTCGTCTCTTAACTGATCCTGGGGAACTAACTAGAGAATCCGCAACTTTCAACTTTAGCAGATTAATAGGATCCTCTAACAGATCAACTCAACTCCGTGGGAACTCTTTCTTAGGAAGTAGCAGCCTGGGATTCAAAGCAAGCAACTATTAAATGTTAGCTTGAAGCGAGAGAAAGAGTCTGATCGGACTATTAGCCTATTGGAGAGTGCAGGCTTCTCTGACTATTCTTCTCTCTTGCTCCGTAACTCTTACTGATGAAATAAATATAAGAAATTGGGTAATCACTGCCAAGGGAAAAGTCATTCTAACTCTTTGATTCAATCTCCAAGAATGCAATTACTAATTTAGCAGATGCTGAGATGAATCTGTCTATTTTCTTGTTGCAAGCCTTTCTTGAGCGGATAAAACTACTCTAAGTCAAGACAAAGACGGCAACATCCTCAACTGCTGCAACCATTTCCTCAGTCTGTTAGCGGATAGAGGATAAGATGATATTAAAGGGCATTTACTACTTTGTAGCCTATTATACGGCTTTGCCTACGTCTGTTCCCGGATCAGAGATGTTGAATTGATTCAAATAGGGTTTCGAAAAGGATTATTAGGGTCTTGGGCCCCCTAACTATCAGTCTTAATCCAAGGACGGGAATGTAAGATCCGGAGATTCCCGAATAGGGCAACCTTTCGAACTGCTGCTGAATCCATGGGCAGGCAAGAGACAACCTGGCGAACTTAAACATCTTAGTAGCCAGAGGAAAGCGATTCCCGTAGTAGCTCGAGCAAAGCGAGAGGAGAAAAGAACAGGTAGGTCGAGCTACCGTCAATCCGGTCAGTCTTCGCTTCTTTGGTTATTAGTCGATCTCCCGTTGTTACAGTATAACCTCAAAACAACTCTCTACGATCCAAGGATCTCCACTTCTCTTAGTAATCGTAGGAGCTTCTTTCTTTTTGACTCTATAGCAGACATCTTGGGACCGGATTGATGTCCTCTACATATCCCATTTTGACCTCTTCAATTGCTTGTTGGGTTTCTTCTGTTGACAAGCAGCGAAGCCAAAGTGGATCATATGATCACAGAGTTTCGTTCAAGTACGCATATTGCGTGACTTCTTCTTTTCATCGGTAAGATCCCGTGTTTGAAATAGAAAATGAAATAGGTAATTGGAACTTATGCACAAGTCCTTACATTCACTTCCACTCTTTCTGGCAGTTCAGTTAGCTCGAAAGGGATGGGAGAATGCCTTCTTCGACGAATAGCTGGTGTTGGTGCTCTAGCCAACTTTTTTCATATTTCTTTTTTTAGTCTTCGTGCATTACTGGATTTCCTGTTGCTGCAAGGAAGCTGTTTTCAAGTTTGACATTTTCTACAGACGGAGCTGCTATTGCCATTTCATTCCCTGCTATAGTTAATCCAATAGGCAGAGAAGAGGACAACGTCGATATCCTTGCTTCGGATCTCCATCGAATGCGCTCTTTTAGCTGTTAAGAGCATTAAATCCTGAAAGCAGGAAAGGCCCAATTCCATGTGTTGCGCATGATTAGGGTTAGGGCAAGAAGTTCCTTCCGTCACCTTCGCCTTCTTGCATCGAGCCGGAATATCCCTCTTTCGTACATGAGTAGACTGCTCGCTACGCCCTTTTTCACTCCTAAATAAGTTAAGCGTCACTCATACCTGGCTTTCCAGCTTTGACTTCTGTGACTATTTGCCCTCCTCTTCCACCATAAGCGCAGGGCTGACCTTTCTCCTTCTTCTTTAGGATTCCTATGTTGAGTTGAGTCTAGTGATAGGTAAACCTTGAGGGAAGGAATCCGGGATCGGTTTCATTCTCTTTGCTGACCTTAGGGACCTAAAGCATCTAGTAATTTCTCTTGATTAGCCCTCTCTCCAGCTCTAAGAAATGGAAGGGCTAAAGTGGCACCCTACATGAAAGGGACTTCTTGCCTTGGTCTGTGCCCTATCTATTAGCACAGCACCCTAGTCTGGGGCATATGTGTAAATGAATCACCTTCCCCCAGATTCACAACAAAAAGGAGTATAAAAGGCTCTTAGCTCAACGAATTTGAAGCGAACGCATACCATAAGGGTACCCTACATTGATTGGCCGAAAGTGCCATATAACGCCCTTACTCAACTAGTTATAGAGCGGTAAAAGCCCCGGCAAAGAAAGAAAAAAAGAAAAAGTGCCGCTGACTAAACGCTCTTCTATATTGGTTTACTTAGTCTAGGTGGATGAGTTTCACTACTATTTGAGAGCGAGTCAAATTCAAAGCCAATGAACCAAACCAATTGAATCGCCATCTCCTATTTATTTAAGCTGAAGGCTGACTATGATCTAGGCCGCTAAGGATTTCCTGTTGCTTTTTTATTCTTATAGAAAATCGTATTCTAAGCTAAGCCCTGACAACATAACATTCGTTTCGTGAAGCTCCTGCAACTTTCCACTCAAATAATCAGAGGATTCGGTGACAATGAGTTTTCCCAGTCCAGTCCGAATCTCATTCTCTGTGTTTTGTCTCTGTGGCTGCTAGAAAGATAAGTGAAGCTCCTTTTTCGACATTGACACGATCACTAAGCTAAGCGGCAAGCTTATAAAGCAAAGCAAGATTATCCGCATCCTGAATACTTGTTTTGTTTGAAGCCCATTTGACTTCTCTCAAGGGAAGAAACTGCGTCATCCCCATCTTCTACTGAAAGCGAATGGGAAAAAAATAGAATTTAAATGGAGACTAGGCTTCCTCTCTATAGGCATTCTATAACACCCCTATACGGATAACTTCTAGTAAGACAAGGAAGGCTTACAGACAGAATATCCATTAACAGATATGAAAGATATATATAAGTTTTGCCATATACAGAAAGACAGACTTCTGATATCACAAGCTTACGAAGCTTACTATTTCAATAATTTCATATAAAGAACGTTGACTCTTTCATTTCAAAGTCAAGGCTCCTTGGCCGCTACGCTAGGCTGCTTACTCTTCTCCAGAGTCTTCATCCTATAATCTAGCGTAGGTCAAACCTTCCAGTTGAGCTTCTTTTCTTCCTCTAGGGTACCCCTGACTTTAAGGATCAATGGCATCTTACTCTTTCAATAAAAGACCAGCGACATCCGAAGCTGGCTATTCAGATAGAAGGAAAGGGTATAAAAAAAGTTTTTTCTTTCCTTTAGGATTATCCCTAGGCTTAAGGGCCTTAATCTTCTGGTTTTCACTATTATCATTACTCTTCTTCCAGCTAGGTTTACCCTTGGTATAGGAACGGGCGGCAAAGCCCCCAAAGAAAGGAACTCCAACCCGAGGCTGACTTCCAATTCCAGGATGCCTCTTATAGGTCTCATCTTCGGCGAAAGAAAAGAAGTTTGATCGTCTACGGAAGAAGAATCCCCTTTTTACTTGAACATCATCCGATGAACGGTTACCAAATCTGACTGAGGAGCAGAAAGTGATTCGAAAACAGAACCTGATTCCGTGGCAACATCCGATGGAAGTCCATTTTTT